CTTCAGTGTAGCATATATAGCGGCATACCCTTTGACCTAGGTGGAAAAGAGATCTATTGATACCCACCATCAGTTTACCCAGAAGCTGACGGTGGAGGGAACAGGGGCCTTGCGCCTAGGCCAGTCCCGACCTTCGTTAGCTATATGCAACTAAAGTAGTTCCATACCCACCAGACCTAGTGGAGTACCCACGATGACGTATCTGGGGAGACAGCAGCGGATACAGATTTACCATAAGCAAAGGCGGCTACTGAGGCAGAGGCAGAACCCGCATAGGCGGAGGTACCACCACCGGTAGCTACGGTAGTACCATAGGCGAAGGCGGGGAAGCACCCACACAAGGTACGGAGAGGGCATAGCCAGTGCGGTTGACTCTTCCGATTCCGCAGTGGATGGAGCTGGTCCAGTTCCTTATGCCCCAGATTCAGATCCAGATCGTGATCGAGACCTAGTTCCCACCGATGATCGTAAGCGTGATCCAAGCCCTCGTGAGCGAGATCCATCCATATCCTATAGTCAAAACCCACAAGGGTTGGTGTGGCCTTTAGCCCAGCATATCCATTTCCAGGCCCGGTAAAGGCAAGGGCATCACCCCACCCATTCCTGGCCGGGCCGAGAGAGATACGGCTAGCCGGCAGCTCAGCTCGCGTACTTCGGTTACCTCGGGCAAGGGAGAACGCGGGCGACGGTCTGGTCGAGGGATCAAACACATGCATGGTCAACAAGCGTGGTCATAAGCAAAGCTTAGTCCATGGTTTTCGGACCCGTCGGTATATGGAATAAGCTAGTAAGTGACGGTGGAGGACAGGTGGCTCGGTGCTCATGGTTATCGCTCGGCTCACTCATAGGTTATTCGGAGTCCGGATTTGAAGGATTTCGGTCCTACCCATACCTAGTTCCATCTCTGGTATTTCGAACGTGTTTAGCGATGATTCCCCATCGATCTGAGAGTGGGTAGGCTCACTCGGATGGGCATATGGTTTCGCAAAGTGGTTGGCTGCTCCCACTCGGTTCACGTCCTTTCCCGGGTACTTCTCCCCATCTCTGTTGCACCTTACGTATACGGCCGGGTAGCTTCCTCAAACTCAGTTTCGAGCTACGGGGCACTCGAACCTCCGCTGAGAAACCATAGCCCGAGCTAGCTTCCTTGCCGTATCCATAGTTGCAGCCTCTGCTTCCCGCCCGGTACTTGAATTTCGTATTCGGTAGAAATGCCTTCGCGAGCTTATTCATGAAGGGACATCGAGTGCAATCTGTTCCTCGCCCTCGTCCACTAGACATGCTACCTCGATTTTAGCGACCCATGCTATATAAGTAGGTCCCGTGCCGTGCCACCTAGCTCTGCATAGATTGGTCGGGTAGGTGTGCCGATTCACCCCAAACAACCAGGAAGGGGTCTCTGGCCTTTATCTCTGTGATGATACTACGACGGCTGGTTCTTGTGCCCGCTGTGTCCCTCCCTCGCTCTGTCCCCGACTCTTGTGAGCCTGGTGCCTGACTATTGGATTGGCGCCGTTGTTTGCCTGAGCCTGTGAAGGCGGTAGAAACGATCGCTACCATCTTGCACTCAATCGAAAGGACCCTGCCTATTATACCAAAAAGGGCTTCGATTGGCCCCGTGCATTAAAGATATAAGGGATGAGGCTTTCGATCAAGAAACCTGGCACTCCCGAGTGCTAGCCGACACACAACTTCCTATAGACAACCATAGCCATCGCTTCCTCTCCTTTCAGTCGAGCGAGCTATCGCTTCCTTCTCACCCAATCTGTTCTTAGTCCAACCTGGTTCTCACTCGGCGTTAACTAAGTAGGTCTCAGCCCTTCTTTCTCCGTTTCAGGTATGACGCTCTCCCTCCCTCTATATTGATTGACCATCAGACTGATTTTTAAAGGAGAACGAACTCCTTCGAATTCTGTATAAAGATCAGGCAACATAGAATGCCGAGTTAGAAGCTCGAGTTCAACGGCTTGTGGTTGTTAGGATTCCCCAGTGGGGTTAGGGAGGCGGCGGGGTGCGAATAGACTAGTTGCATCGTTGTATCTCCCTTTCCTTGGGTCAGCTAGCTTTGAAGGTAGGGCACGGCAACATGGAATAGCTCGGCTCTCTGGCAGCTCTTTAAGGGAGTGTAACGAAGTGATTCTCCTTGTGGGGAAGCCTTTAAGAGATAGGGGTGGAACGGTCTCATTAGCTGCCTTCCTATCCTTATGACTAATAGGAATGAATACCTTCCTCTCCCCTCCGTTAAGGCTTAGAGAAGAGATCTAATCTGCCATTAAGCCCCGGAGGGCACCTCGTCACTAGCTGCCTAGCTTTCCTGACTAATAGGAATAACTACCTTCTTTCTTTCCTTCTAGCTTTCGACTAACAAAGGCAAGGCAGCTAGGAAAGGAAAGAGGTATTAACCAGAGAGGAGAGTGGTTAAAGGCGGGTGTTCTCCAGTCGTGACTTGTTGGACTTATGACTCGCTTTAGCTGGATGGCGAAGCATGGAATCTGGCTAGCCTATCTAGTGACGTGGCCAGGAAGGATAGACACTACCGGAGTGGTCTTCTCCGAAGGCAACAAGCAGGAAAGGGAGATTAGATCACCAACCGGAGAGTCGAAAGCCCCCTAACCCCGGCGGGGAACCAACCACCTTAAAGCCACTGAAGCCGTTCTGCTCGGGCCTCTTTTAGGAGAGTCCCTTCTCTCCACTAGTTGATAGCACCAAGGAATTCCCAAGATGTGTTCCTTTATTCATCATTCTTAAAAAGGAAGGATTCAATCCAGCAATGGGTTTCCTACAGCTACCCGATACGAAAGCTTAAATACAGACCAGAAGCAAGAAAGGCCCTAAACGGGCAGGGTAAATGGTCCCTCTAACTAAAGCCAAGCTAAGCCAATGTCCCTTTCTTTCTTAGCCGTCTTCGGCCTCCAAACCTGACTTGACTTCCCACCTCTGTCGGAACCCTACCTAATTCTATCTATTCCCCGCGCGAAGACATCTCCTACTCAAAGATAGCAGAACGAGCAAGAAAGTTGACCCCAACGACAAACGAACCTACGGTACGGGCATTTTCGGGAGTAGCCCGCTTCTTACTGAAAATTGTCCGGTCCGGTTCTTTCTTGAATGTGGAATCGTTTTTAGATGAGGTACACAATCGAGGGTGTACTATATGAAAGTGGAGTAACGGGTAGGGTAGATAAGTTGTTCATGTTGTAAATTTTATTCCTTTGTAGTTCCGATATTATATCGCTATTGAACGAGAAAGATACTGATTTTTTGCGATCGCAAAAATGGGATTCTTATTTATTTAATGCAATAAGTCCTCCTCCTCCGGAAGCCAGTTTCGTATAACGTACTGAGTGATGGTTGAATTTCTTCGACTTGCTTGCATCTTCTTTTCTTTAACGCAAGCAAGTGACGCTACGCTCCATTAATGAATGCTACCACACTTTTGATGTTCCTATGACGGAGAACCACACCGATAGACACTGACTTGTTTACCACTTCATTATATCTCGATAGATCGACGAAGTGAGTTTCGCGGTCTATATGAAGTTCTAGCTTTTCGCCTGTGACACTCTCCTTCCTCGGTTTGATACCAATTATTCTTAAGGCGGTTAGAGTGCAGGAAAGCTAGTCTTGCGAACATCATCACTTACGAGTGTTGAGTTATTAGATTGATCGCTCAAACTTCTTAGATGACTAAGGCAATCTTTACCAATAAGAATGGTAATATATGTATCATGATAGGAAAAATCATTCTATATGGTTGGATTTAAAGAAGCCGTGCTTTTCACTCTTGGTGAGTGAGTCACTCGTGAGTGAAGTTGTTATAAAATCATTCATTCTTTCTATCTTTTACGTATCTATAACAGCGAGTGAACTAGGTTTTGATTCTATAATCTTTCAATCTTTCTATCTTATATCGGCGGATCTTCCAATTTATAAAAATAAAAATAGAACCATTTTCTTTCCACAATCATAGTAGTCATTTTGTCTTCATATCATATAGTTGACGACTCAATCAATTTGATAGTTAACACTATCATTCCCACTAAGATAGCAATGGGAATTGTACTTGATCGAGGAAGACTGCTACTCGAGGAAGCTCCTGAGAAGGATTCCTAATTCTCAGGGGTCAAATTGTTGAGTGATAGCTTGAATTTCTTCGTTTACATTTGTTGTTGGTAATGACGTCAGATTAGAACTCAAATCGATTCTAGAAATATGAGTCAAATCTATTCCATAGAAGAAGTGCTGCAAGAATGCTTCTTGCGCTTTTGCGAAAATTGGACACTTGGGGAGTCCCATACCACGGAAAGGGCACACATCAATAGGAACTACATTCGATAATGTAGGAGCCTGATTCATCAGCCATCCAGTTGTCGGATGAGCACAATGCAGCCCTACCGGATCAAGCGTCCAAAACAAAACAATATTTATACATATTAGTCCGCTAAACACCGCCAAAAACGAAAATCCCATAAAGACGAGTACCTCAACGCTTCTGCAAGTGAAAACTCTTTATGATGGGAGAAGGTTCTAAATTGAGAACATCCATAAGCCCTTTCGTTTTGCGTTCCGGAGACTTCGAAGAAAATTTCTCTTTAAGAAAGGTGCCTTAGTATCTTCAGTTGATTGGAACATAGCATCTGATTGGAACATAGCATCACGAGCAAAACCAGCAGCAGTTAGAGTACCATGTAATAATGATGACGGTCTGAATTTTGGTAGTACTGGTGGCATTCGCAAGTGGACTGGCGATCTCGAAGATCGTAAGTGACTTAAACTTTCAATTGGCTTCCATTTTTTTATCTATCGCACTTGCCAATAGCGAGATTCTTGCTTAAAAGAACGTCACCACTACTACGTGAGCGAGCAACAGCCAATTGTTCGTTTAAGGAACGATTAAGAACTTGTTTTTACCTGTTAAGATATGGAAAAGGAAGACAAGTTGTTCATGATGGTGGATTTTATCAAATTCACTCTTATCTTTCTGGGCGAGTGAAGCCAGCTCCATTAAAAAAAGAATCCTCGCACAGAAAGACTTTTAGCCTTTAATTTAAGGCTATTGGTACTTTCGAAAGCTATTAGTACTTTCGAAGGCTATTGGAGTATATTGCAGGGCGGTTAACCCATAAAAGAAATTCTTTGTGGGAATAATCAAACTCAACTAAGGAACAGTTACTGAAAATGAAACCCTATCTATACTAACTATATTAGGGCTTCATCAAACTAACTAACTATATATGCAATTAGTGACGTAAGATGATTGATATGCATGCTTGTTGTGACTTTTGAGTTCGCTAAGAGATTCTTTGTGCGAGGGGTACTGTAGATTTCTCTCAAGTATCAGTCCGTGCCCTTAGGATGTCCAGATGGACTCTCGGCTGGCTCTCCTTCGGGAGAAGTACCATAGAAAGTCTAATAGCGTACTTGCCCGATTAGGTGGAGCTGGTTACCGGACTTGTCAGTTCGCTACCACATCATCGTTCTCGACGATGGGAGCGATTGTTTGTGGTCTTGGACAAACCTGGCCGCGGTTCTCCACTCCCATTAGAGTTTTGGATTGGTCGGGCGCACCCTCAATCCGTCACGTCGAAGGGTCTGCTAGTGGATTTCATCCGACGTGGTGAAAACCTAAGGAGTGGAGGTGACCTCCTGAGGAACTCACCTTTGATGGGGAGGTTGAAATGCTAGAGCATACCGTCAATTCGTAATTGGGTGAAGTTATGGCTTGAGCAGCTTCAATGGTACCACACGGTTGCTTTAAAACCAGACGTGCAGTTCCAAGAACTCTTCGAGGGGCCTGTTGTTGAGACCTCCTGGAAACGCCGTAATCAAAACCAATTTATATAAGTACGGCCTACTATGGAAGTGTTTCGACATAGTGACCTCAAGAGGGCTGTTCTATCGTCCACCAATACTGGATGATAGTCCAGTAGCCTTTCAAGGCTGGATCGTCGGGAGGTATTACTGGTCGCGATTTTATGCTGGCCCCGGTTGAGCTGACAACTCGGCCGCGGAAAACCGCCAAACCATGACGTATGTTAGCGCACCTGAAAAGACAATTGTCGTATATTCATGATCGAACTTCCGCGAGTTCGGTCATCCTGCATTCCTGCACTTCACCGACCTTCTCCAGCAAGAAGCGTATGAAAAAGCAAGGAAGGAGAGTGTCACATGCCAACGTTAGACTTGCGAGTACGCCAAAGCGGATCTGTCATTGACTAAATGGCTTAGTAAAGTAGGTACTGGATTGGTAGCTTCGTTTTGCTGATTCGTGGGGGTCGTGGAAGATTTGGGTTCGAGTCCCAAGCCCCTTGTGGCGAAGAAAGAAAAACACTCAAAAGCTTATGATGAGCATCTATTTTAGTCGATCATTTCCAAGATCTAATTCAAGTTTTTTCTTATGTAGTGGAAACGCCTCACAATCTGCAGTTTTACGCTTAAGGGAAGAAATGTTCTTGGTGGATGCAGGACCTGGGACCCCCAGAATTTGTATGCAAGATGAGCCTACAGGAGTGCCAATCAACCGAGCCACCAGGTTTGAGAATAAGGTGGGATCCCTTGATGTAGTGGCTGGTGAATCACTGATCAAAGAGCAGATTTTTGAGAGATTATTCATCGATCTAGTGGCCGGTGAATCACTGATCAAAGAGCGAGCAGCCGCCAGGTTTAATGAATTGGTGGGATCCACAGATGTAGTGGCTGGTGAACCGCTTCTTCTTCTTCCACGAAGATTCAGACAAAACCGAGCTTGGATGGAACTGAACAAGATTTGGCGAACGAATACAAAGGTCAAAGGGTTTCTTATTGAAAAAGTCAAAGGAGGTTATTCAGTAGCAATCGCAGGTTTCATTACTTCTCTTCCATTCCGTCCTCTCATAACTCAAAGGATAGCGAATGATCGATTCACCATTGAGAGCATTAACCCCAAAAGGACGAATATTGTGGTGTTCAAAGAGCGGCAGATCAAACAAGAACTTGATGAGCGAAATCCGCTTACGAAAAAAGAGAGAGAGAGATTTTCAATTCCGAAGCCTAGCGTCTCCTGATAACACTCTATCACCTTAATCCATTCTTTTGTTGTTGAGGGTCTGGCACTTATTCCGGCCCTCTATTTACATAGCGAAGAAAGGCTCTTGCTCGAATGCGTGACTGCGGCGCGCCTATCGCCCCGGCACGGCACTCTAAAATGCATGTTGGGTTGGGGCCAGCAAGAAGACTGCTACTAGGGAGACGAAGAATGGAATTGAAGGCATAGTCTCACAGAAAAGAATTTAACACCAACCAACGAGTGGCGGATTTTGATGGAGTCTCGCTCATAGAGGAAGAGTACGCGCTAGCACGCAGCAAGCCACTAAGGACTAAGGGCCTTATCGTATTATATGAGGGGCCGAGTCAATGCTGAAAAGCCGTATCGCCCTATCTAGCCTATATAGTAATGGTGCGCTCACGTTTTTCAGCAGAAATGACGTCCCCTCGAACCCCCGCGCGCAACGGCTTTTTGAAGCTGGCTAGCTGAAAAGCCCCTATCACGTGACGGCTCCCGCCGTCCCCCAGACCCCGAGGCTCCCGCGCCTTCTGAAGAAGCTGGTTTCCGCCTCCATTTGGTCGTGCTGCTATGATGTAACGTGCAGTCGTCCCGAGGCAGCAGGATGTATGGTATAGGGCCCCTATTTCCTCTCCTACAGTCAGTGGCTTATTCGGCGCTATATCACAATTCATTCATTCTCGGGCATAGCTGTTCACGAAACGTGGCGTGGGACATCTGTCGGCGGCGGGAGTCTTACATCCGAGCGAGAGGTCAGACCAATCCCATTCATCCTGGTCCGATCCGAACGGATCTTGTTGAATGAATTGATCCATTTATGTATGCCCCTACTTCTTAGTGAATTTATTCCTACTCGGACCCGCCTACTTCCTTTGACTACTCCTGAGATATGGTGGAATACATTTGTTATGGTGGAGAGTGAAAACACCAATGCAGCAGAGAACGACCGCATGAATCGGAATCAACTTAACTTATTAAGCCCCTATCATACAGGCGACCGAGAAAGAAAGGCTCCGCGTTCTCCAAGTGGTTGATCTTAGCGTGCTAGCCGCTGCTTCATTTCGTATAGCGAGAACGCTTTCTCTTTCTTAGCGCTCCGCCCGCGGAGAACTCTGGTTGCGCTTTGGTTGGCTTTCTCTTATAGGTCTATTTTCTCTGACTTGACTCAGCTTGACCTACTTGACTCAGCGGTTAGAGTATCGCTTTCATACGGCGAGAGTCATTGGTTCAAATCAATAGTAGGTAAAACCGGCCCCGCTTTTGCCAGCATGACAGCAAGCACGGACTGGCAGCAAGGAGTCAACTGAATGACCAAAGCATCGGTTGCTTCCACTTGTGGCCTTCTTCGACCGACAGACAAGGAACCCCCTCATCTTTAGATTATGAACAAGATTTTTCTGCAACCAGCTTCAAAACAAAGAAAGCCCTGACGCGCTTCGGCCCCTTTTGGGGGCCTACGCGTCGCTGCTCCCGCGCACCATTACTAGTAGGCTTTCTTTTCAGCCTTCGTTTGCTGGCGCTAGCCTGACTATCTAGGGCTTTTCAGCATTGACTCGGCCCCTCATATAATACGATAAGGCCCGTCAGAGTCCGTCAGTTCGCTTGCAGGCGCCTGTTTGAGGCCAAAGAAGGCATTCTTAAGTTTACATACAAAGTCTGGTTTCATTTCTACTTTCAATCCTTCAGGTTGTAACATTTATACTTCTTCTTTTAAGTCGCCATTCAGAAATGCGTTTTTTTTTCACATCTAATTGCTTTAGAGGCCACTTCTTAGCAGAGGCGGCTACTGCAAGGATGGTTCTGATGGTGGCCATTTTGGCGACTGGGCTAAAGGTTGATTCATAGTCAAACATATTCTGGCTAATAACAATTAGCGACGAGCCTAGCTTTGTATCTTTCGACTTCTCCATTGGCTTTATACTGCATCTTGTAGACCCGAGCGAGCGACTAAGCGAGACTCCATCCGAAGATTCTGCCATTTTGTCTTTTCCAGGAGGAAGTGGCACTAGATCCCGACGTTTGACTTTTGGTGAGCGCACTCATTTCAGATTGCATGGCCGGCTACTTTAAGGCTGGATTCGATGTTGCATGCTTTTCTGAAAGTTGCTGGTTCTATTTCCTTGTTAACTCTTGAAAAGAAGGACAAGATTTTGTTATAAACAAATTTTTCCATGGGATACCTCTGACTAGTATACTTTATGCGAGTAGATCTACGAAGGACATCCTAGTGTAGTGGGATCCAGTATCGTTGATCCTGTTGCCCTAGATAGAATGCTCTGGAATTGGGGCCGAGATTCTCCTTGAGGTTGCTCTTTAGTTTAGTCTCCCGGGCGAAGATTCCATAATAAGATGATGGGAGATTTGTCTGTCGGGAGAGTCGTTTAAGAAGCCGATAATCATGGCCTTTATTCATCAAACACTACATGTCTGGAGATCAAAATTCTGTAATTCAAGAAGCTGGATGATAGCAACGAGAACCCTTCCTTCTGGTGATCACCATAGCCAACGAATGTAGATGCCCTCGGATCAAGCTTGTCACGAAGATTTGTTGGAATATGAGCATAACATACACAGCCAAAGACTTTGAAATTAGAATAATCAGAAGGGTGTCCCGTGAGAGATTGCTCAGGAGAAAGTCCGGCTAAGGTGGGATACAATTGATAATATGAACAGCAGTGTTGACAGCTTCGGCCCACAAAGTGCGAGGGCATTACTTGCAGCATGGCTCGGCAGCTTCCATAAGATGTCCATGCGTCGCCTTCCACAACACCATTCTGCTGAGGTGTGTAAGCACATGAGCGTTGATGAGTAATTCCGTGACGAATAAGAAAGTTGGTCAATTCATTGGAAAGAAACTCTCCTCCTGAATCAGACCGAAAGACTTTGATCGATCGCTGCAATAGAATTTCAACCATTATCTTGAATCTCTGAAAACAAGTAATCAGACTTGTGCCGTAATAGATCCAAGTAAAGCGAGAATAGTCGTCCACAAAGATAACGTAGTCAATTCAATAAGAAATCCAGATAGAGAAGGAGTAGGGGCCGGTCCCCAAACATCTGAATGAATCAAATCTAGAGGGCAATAGCACGAGTTCCATTAGTAGTGAAGGAAGTTGCTTTTAGCCTCTTGGCTACTTTACATGGAGCATAAGAGCATTTATTTGTCACAAAAATAAGACCAAGTTGACGAAGATTATTTAAACGAGCGTAATGGATATGACCTAAACGCTTGTGCAAGAGCTAAAAGGGCGCAGAATGGAGTCTTGAGATGGACCTGGAATCAGGAGCGCTCATTGCAAGGCTGTAGAGACGCCCGCACTTCTTCCCTCTTCTGATCTCCTTCCCTGTCTTGAAATCCTTCACAATACAGTCCACAGGATGAAACTCGAATGCCCAGAGCTTATCTCCAGCAAGTTGAGCTACAGATATCATCTTTTGCCACCCATACATAACATTCTGAGAAAAGTCTGATGGCTCAAGAGCTACAGTACCAATACGATGAATGGTAAGAGCAGTATTATCCCCAGTGAAGACTTTTCGATTACCTTGATATGGAGCAGAGTCAGTGAAAGCATCAGGGCTGCCTGTCATATGATTGCTGGCCCCGTATCGTACAGGTACTGTAAGAGGGAGAATCTATGCTCATGGCTCCAAGCTGATGTTGAAGGTTGTCAGTAGAAGCATTCATGAAGGCTAGATTGTAGCGCATAGAACATCGAACAGCAGGATGGCCAGGTTGAGGGACTTGAACTCCATGATGCTCCTCCTAAGCCCAAAATCAGTGTATGCACAGATTTCAATGAGTTCATCTACTTAGGACTGACATTTCATAAGTCAAACAAAAATCCCTCATGCACTACTATTAAATATAAGGAAAAGGGAGGAGTTAAGGTGAAGGCAACGGCTGGAGATGGTTCGAAGCCGATGTTATTCTAGGAATCCTGATGTTAAGGGATAGAGCAAAGAAAACCATAAAGCTCTCCCAATCTAAGATATTTATTATCTTCTAAAGCACCATGATGTGTATGATCATAAAGCGGTTAGTAGTCCTTTCGATCCTTGTGTAAAGCTCTCTTCCGAGATGTGTCCAAAAGATGAAAAATCTAAAGAAAGGATGGCGGAATTCCCTTATGCGTTTGTGGTTGGAAGCCTAATGTATGCAATGACGTGCACTCGCCCGGACATCGCTTATGCCGTAAGTGTGACTAGTAGATTGACTAGTAACCCCGGTTTGGAGCATTGGAATGCATTGCTAAGGATAATGAAGTCTCTCGCGCATGGATCTTGATCTGGTGTATGGAAGATCAAGTCTTCTACTAGAAGGATATAGCGATGCGGATTGGGGAGGAAATTTTATTCACAGACCTTGATCTTCAAGGTGAACAAGTTGCCCTTGCTGGCTGGCCCGAAGTCACTCCCACTTCGAACGCGGGTCTATGGCAATGGCAGCTTGTGTGTTTGAAGCTGATCTGGGAGCAGCAGATCCGAACTATAAGGTGGATGCTGTTTGTTCATCTGGTTCTTCAAGGAAGTATAGGTATTGTTTTGTGCGAAGAATGGCAGTTCTGGGTTACTGCTGTTAAGGGTAGCTCGCCCGACCCTACCACGAGCAAGGCTCGCCAGGCGTATAATTAAGTGACCGGCTTTCCCAAGAGTAACCCAAAACAGGGTTTTAAGGTTAAATCACGTGAAGGGCTCTTCTAGGTAAGTGAAGCGTACCCAGCACCCCGTCGGCTGCCTCTCCTCCATACAGGGTAGCGCTCAGTGTCGGTCATGTATCCTGTGTGGGCTCTTAGTTCCTCTCCCTTTTGGAGTACGAGGCCCTAAGATCCCGCGAGGGCTTCATTCCCTTCGCTCCCAGCCCGCTAGCTGCCTCCGCGGAATGGCCTGACTGAGATCCCCGAATGGCATGATGGCAGCTAGTTTCCCGAGGTCCGGGTCGGTACTTCACAATCAATATCAACTAAATAAACGGTCGTGAGCGAGTGTAGGGCCTTCTTCCTCTTCTTGCCCATGGCGATAGGTGATTCCGCTCTGAACCGTGGGCTCCTTCCTAAGCCCCACAGCCAAACCTCTCGAAAGAAAGACTATGAGCAAAAGGTGAAGGTGGCTCGCGGGAAGACGGACTTCATCCCTATTGCGGTAGAATGGAGCAAGGGCGAACTCCCCGACATGCGGGCATCGAGTACGCTCAACCCTCGCAAGACAATGAAAGGGTGAGCCTATGTCCGTTGTATAGAAATAAACCGGAGTGGGGAACTTCGCAGAAGAATCCGTTTGCCAGGTTGACCTGCTCTCTTCTAGCTCTTGCTCTAGCCTTAGTAGGGTCTTGCGCGCTTAAGTTCGCAGGCTTAGGTGGCTTCATGAGCGGCCCTCCTAAATGCAAGCTGCTCCTCTTCTTCCTTTACCGACCACCTCCGTGGCAGGTGAGCGGCAAACCTTCATCCGGTCATTGCTAAGTCCTATGGGAGCCTCGCCAGGGCGTAATCTTACGCGTGCTCGTCTAGTTGCGAGCTTTGCGGGTTCCTTCTCGCTGAGGAAGAAAAGATCGGATTAAAAGATTTAACCATCCCTATCTCTTTGCCTTTCGATGGATGTACTATTCTGCCCGTTCCGTAGTCCTTTATACGGCTGGACGTAGGAGAGAACGAAGTCCTGGCCTTCCGATAGTGAATACCATCTTCCTGATGCCTTCCGTGACAAACCGAAAGGAGTTCACGCCAAGCGGAAGAGGGTCTGTGTGCGGATTTGAGTCCAAAAGGCTTCGTCACGCAGGTAGAGTGTGACAGCGGCATTAGTCGCGATGTGTTCTAGCCTTGCCTTGGTCCAGGCCATAGGCAGATCAGACGACTCCCGCTCAAAGATTGACAGGCGTGCTCCGATTCTGATTTGCTTGTGCGCCTGAGGATCGCGCTTCCGGCTTATCCAAAGAAGCCAGTTCCTTAGTCTCTTCCCTTTCTTCTGACTTAGGAATGAGTGTGCGATTCCGGTCTTCTTTCCGGTTCAATCGACGGCTGGCAACAGCTTAACATCGGCTCTGGCTTCTGCGCTCTGTCAGCGCGGGCGATCCGTGAATCCCGCCTATCTGAATCTATTGTAGAGGAGTCACAGCTTGAGCGCGTGGCTTCAGCTCGTAGCGCAGTATGCCCGAAAATACGCTCTCCTCTCGCTCGCTAGGCTCCAACAACTACTACTATAACCCGGTTACAGGAAGTTTGTTTAATGCAGTGCTATTCTTTCCCCTTTCGGTAGTTTACATTCGGGTTGATCCATCAACTAAAGAGCAAGGCTAGCCGGCCTTTTACTAAAATGGCTGCTTTCCCAAGAGCTAACACAACTCTTTGATTTTATGGTACTTCCGCTCTCTTCGTGGTAAGTGAAGCGCGTACCGTACCGCATCATTAAAATGCAATAGATGCAAATAAAGCCGATCCCTTCCAGGAAAGCCTCTTGGGGAACCATTCCCTGGTTCCTGCACTGAGGTCACCTTAGGTCCTTCCTTCAAACTCTCTTGGATCACAAGAAATGATCCTATCCCGGGTGGAAGTTCCTCCGCATTTGCACGATTGTGGTTATACACGCGCGAATTGCGTATATTGCGTATAAAAGCGCCGGGCGCTTCTGGTGTTCGCCTGCGTATTGAAACCTACCTGGGCTAGATCTTCCGACTCTCGCTTAAAGATGGATTGGCGGGTTCCGAAGAAGACTGGCTTTCTAGGCTAAGGAAGGAACTTCCCGGCACGCAGGAGTACGTTGAAATCTTCGCTAAGACAATGGAAGGTGACGTATGTACAGCTGACGAGAGTGAAGCCGGGGTGGGGAAGTGCTATGAGACCCGTGCCCTCGGCTTATCCGTACGAGAAAACGGTTCCTGCAGCGAAGTTTGATGGATGGAACGTTTATTTCGTCCTAAGACCTAGCTGATGAAGTCTGAGCTTACGTAAAAGGTAAATGGATGTCTGAAAGACTTCTATGCGCAGGTAGAACGTGGGCACTGCTGTTGCGGATCTCTGTTCTCGCCTGGTTCTTGTTTGTTTTCCTGAGCGGTATGCTTTTCGCCCATTTGATCAAGTGCCCTTCAGCTTACCGGGATTCTCGCCCGACCCCACCAAGCAACGGAACGTTGTGCGGTAGGTAGAGGCAGAAGTCGATAAGCTCATAAAAGTGTTCTCAATTACGAAGGTACTAAAAGATCTAATAAGTGTTCCGCCCGGTAAAGGTAGATTCTGAAAGGGCTTCTTCAACTTCAACTGAACAATATGGCTTTCTCCCACGGTATGGTTTTAGCCCATTTGATCAAGCCCAGCTGCTAACCGCATTCTCTCCCGATCATAAGAGAAGAAAGGCTTGCCAGCTCAGGCGTATCCACGAAGACCACAATCATCGTCTGCTCGCCGGAAAGAAAGGAATAAAAGAAAGAAGAGCCCGGCCAAAAGCTTTATAGGCCAATCCTCAAAAGAAGAAGATTATTGGACCAAGGGTAATTTGCTTAAGCCATCCGTCTTAAGCGCGCAACAAGCAATCTCGCTCGCTCCTGTAGGTGGGAAGGGCCTAGCCTCAAGTGGGGCTGGAGAGCTGCTGCCCTGCCTTTCTCTAGTTGGTCATTTTCATATACCAAGGGATGGGGCAAATAGGTTTTCAAATGAAAGTGGTGCATGTAATGTACTAGTACTAGTCAATAAATGAAATAGATATCAATCCCGGTGACCCACCAGATAGAAGACAAAGAGTTCCAGTATGTGCCGTGCTTTGTCAGTTCTAAGAGCAGGTGGAAGACCTCCCTTCCTCACCCTAGCCCTCCCTCCTGCTTAGTTGTCTACTAGGCGGAAAGCGTGCTCTATTGCCAATCCTCATGGTAGGTGACTTTCCTCCAATCCTCTCTTGGTGGAGTCCTTTGCCTGCCTATCACACAGCTCTTGCGCTCTCACTGCGCGTGATCCGCGATCCCCGTTATCTATATATCTAGGGAATCACTGCTTTCCTGAGCGCGCAGCAGCAGCTTTGTTTGCATGACTTCGCTCGCAGTATGGAAGATTGGATTCGGTAGTTTTCATTGATTCTTCTTCGAAGGCTTTGTTCAATTGTTCTCTCTCTGAGTATGTAATTGGTAATCTACTCACCGTCCTCCCTCTGTTGGTTCTCACCTCTTCTCCTTCTGGTGGAGAATTTGGTAATTTCTTTCTGCTTCTCTTTCATGCCTATCTAGGGCGTACGCTCTATTTGACGGGGTTCCCTGGGTCTTTTCCTTCGTCGCTGTATAGTATATATGGGAGGTCTCCACTTCGTTTCTTCCAGGTGGACAGGCGTGATGAAGGTGTAATCACGAAAGAGAGGTCGATCCTCCCATATATCCAGCAGCTGGTATCGTACGCCATTGGAAGGGCGGTTGCGTTTGAGATGGTCCAACCAGTAGTCTCTTAGTCTCTCCTGGTCGCCTCGCTGAGGCGGGTGGAAGTTCCTCCGCATTTGGATGAGAGTATATATGAACGAGCTTACAGCGACCGGGGAAGGGTGACTTGACTATATGGTGTAGTGCGATCCAAAGGTAAATTCGCTAAGGGCTCTTCTAACGTAACGAAATCTATACCAAAAGTGAGGAATGGAATGAGCCGATCCCTTTAATGAATCCCTTTGGGGGTAAGGGCAAGCGAGCAAGCAACGGCCCAATTCACGTAAAGGGAACGCGAAAGCCGTTGCGCGTTATAGCACCCGTTTTCTTGCTCCCTTTGCTGGTTCTTTCGAGCCAACGAAGGAGGGCTCTTTCTCTCTAGCCGTGAGAGCCGAGACCAGTAAAAGAGCAAGTACGCCTAGCTCTGTTAAGCTGTGTGCTTGCGCACTTAGGTTAGCTCTTGCTATTGCTTCGGGGCAATCCTCTCGCCTTCTTCCATTTGGTTGGTCCCACATCGAGGGGTCCAAATTCCCAACGTGCATTGCTAGTTCTCACTTCGCGCATCCGCGCTCCGTTCGTTCCCTACGCTTCTGCATGAGTGATCTTTCTATATAATGTGGATCGACTGATTCATTCGGGTCGATAGGCAAAATAGTACGTAAAGAAAGGGTTCCTTCCTCCCAACGAATTTCGAGTGATAGGGAGAGCCCTAAGAGAAGGAGCTTTGTTTGTGGTATTTGTTTGTGGTTGGTTACATTGACAGGGAAGTTTCCATCCATATCAAAAGGGAGTGGGTTCAACCTTTCCGATTGATCTGCCGACCCCTTTCTGCGGAAGAGATTTAGGCTCAACAGTGGAAGTTCATCCGGTCAGGTGCTAGGCTCAGCTCAACCCAAGTGCCCCTCCTATGGCGTTCGTGACATAGCATATTGTCTGATCTTCGAGCAGGGGAGGATAAAATCCGCTACACCCACCGTCCTTGGCTATTAGTTACTGAGCTCTTGCTATAGCTCTAGGGCTAGGGCTTCTTTCTAGCTCTTGCTCGCGCATTTGGGCTCTACTTCATTCTTTTGAAAAGAACTCCTCCCTGGCTACTACTGAATTCATTCCTCTCGGTAAGTGAAGCTCCCTCCACCCGCCGCCCTTCGGTCAACTCAAACAACAGGCCAGGAAGGACATTGTTGAACGCTCACTGAGTGCTTCTAGGTTAAAGGAAGCACTAGACTCACTCCACGGGAACTAGCCTAACGGTTTGCTTCAGATTTTGCATTCCCTCCCCTTCCTGGATTTCGCTAGATTGTCTGCTATGCTAGCCTATGATGAAGGCCGGATCGGTATGGAAGCCTGGGCATAAAGTGTGTTTGTGCGCAGGAGAAAAGGAGGTCAAGGCCATCCCGATAGGTTACCAGAAATCCTCAGCCTTCCGTGACAAGGCGTAATGGCAGTCCACTTCCCCGGGTTGCGGAATGAAGTCCCAATGGAAGCAGGTAGAGGGTGATTGCCCTTCTGCCGATCACGGCCCTTGCCTTAAGTGCCTATGGACGGTTGGGATTCTGCCGTAGATCGAGTTCTGGATGGGACGAAGGTCTGATCCTCGAACTCCCAGTCTATCTCAATTCCGTAACAGCTTCTGTAGATCTAGCCGGTTACGGTAAATAACCAAAGAACGAACCAAGGCCCTACTGCTAACCAGTCTTCTTTCCCGACTCCTTCTCCCTAGACCGACCCACCCACCTGCATTCTTTTCATCGTTCATCGAATTTTGAGCATGAAATTGCCCACGGACTAGACCCGGGCTCGATGCGCCCAGGCTTCGGCTTTTGTCAATGCCTGTCCATTTCCTGTTGTGGGCTGGGTTGTCAGGAAGTGAGCCCGAAAGGGCGTCCAGACGCGGGTCGAGTATGAATGCTTCCTTTATCCAAACAAGCTTGACTCTTCCTTTTCCACCGACCTTGGCTATTTGAGCTGCGGGTTCGGAGTGAGCCGGTTCAATAAGTCTTTCCCGTCTGATCTCAGGATCAAATCTTCAGCATTGAGATGCTTAACGCAGCCGTTCCAGTTTATTGCACTGCAATCAAAGGCGCTTTGGCCGCGGTGCACGCTCTACTCCCACTGCCAAAATTCGCGAAAGAAAGACCATGCGAATAAGTACGTCAAGGCCGCGCTCTACCAATGCTGCGTTTGGGCGCAATCAGCGGGCGAGGCATCTCAGCCTTAGCGCGCGGCTTCTGCTCCTTGCGCGGAATGGAATGCCCAGAAGGGACACAGATAAAGTGACCAGGTTATCTCACACGGCGAAGCCTGACCCCAGACTGGAGCAGTTTCAGCTTGTCTTTTGGCCCTTGGACGTTGTAATTGCTTTTCTGTTGGATTGATTGGGAGAGTGGTTCGCATATGATCTCTTCGTTTACGGCTCTTTCTTCCTTCTCTGATTGCTATTTGTTCTCCGGAAGGTTGATTTTCTTTTGTAATCTGATCTTCCCTTTATCCCAAACAAAAAGACCTTATTGCCCCTAGCGGTTGAGGGAGAAAACGAATTGTCAGTTTGGATGGATTGATTGTGAATAAATGCACTATCTAATAGGCAAATCTAATAATAGTAGCGATCATCTATCAAACAAAGAAAGAGTTTTCTATCAAACAAAGAGTTGAAGTATAGAAAGTGCAATCAAGTCCGTAAATGAATGCATGCAATCCAATCAAGTCATCGAGTGACATACTTTGGTCAGTAATATCGTGAATGAATGCAATCAAGTCCTTCTGCTCCCTTTTCCTCTCCAATTTTGTTATGCCACTTCGGAGAGAAGAAAGACAAAAGACTAGACTCTCCATCAAGATTCGCCATCAAAGAGTTAATCCTTTCATTCGCTATCGGTGAAGTATATAACGCGTAAGTGCGATCAAGCCTGTCGCTGATTGCGCGGCTGCTGCTGGCTAGCTCTTAGATTTGCTTGGCCTGGCAGGTAAATGAGCGATTTCACACTTTAATTGAAAGATTGGGTCAGTATACTGAAGGATCACCGCAGAGTTGATTGAAAAAGTCAATAAGACACAATTGAAATATCACACATATAGATTCAAATAGCCTATTCAAGTCGATTCCGTGGGTTGGATTACTTCTTTTCTATTCGCGATGATTCCACATTTCAAGCTTCACGAGGAAAGATCGTATGTATAATGACTGCGATCAACGACCAAGTCGTCACTTTTATCTACATATAGAAATGAAGTGCGACCGAGCAAGCAGTATTGTATGTAGTACGATCAATCAAGCCTATCGCGGATTGCGCGGCCGTTGATTGAACATTTTCTGTTTTCATCGAGATTGGGTTAGTGTTAAGTTAATAGTGCCTATCGGCTTGGATTAGATTTGTGCATCTTTCTTTCCTTTCTCCCATGCTTTCCGTTGGTCAACAACCAACCAACCAGCTAGTTCTTCACTACTCGTACAGGAAGGAGTCTCTTTCTGTCTGGAGGATTCATTTTTCTCCATCAATAATGCTTCCACTTCTCTTTGATGAAAACAGTCTTAATAGTACTCCTACTATTTCTTCTACTACTATTACAAATCAATCTCAATCAACTCTTAACGATTTGAGTTTTCCATCATCTGGCACTCAGGGTTCTTCTGATGGGATTTTCGAAGATCTTCCTGGTCTTAACCCTTCAAGTGAGCATATAGTAGAGCTGCAATCTGCTATACACGAAAAATTAGGGAGTTGGCTGATAAAGATGGACAGTCACGATCGCGTAATATCAATTTCGAGGCCTCGTCATCGAAAGCGGCTTCCAATTGCTCGGAAATTCTCAGCTATATGGGGGCTTGGATGGTGAGCAAAACAATTGATCAAGAAGTTGGTCAACTTTCGCATGAAAGAAGGTAAAGAACGAGAGTTCGTGCTATTGTTTATCAAACTTTTCATCGCCCAGCTCAAACTGAACGTGATGTAATCAAACTTATGGTTGACGCCGTAGAGAATATAAAGCCCATATGCGAAGTGGAAAAGTAGGAGTCGCAGGTACTATTTATGATGTCCCTGGGATTGTAGCCAGGATCGTCAACAAACCTTAGCTATTCGTTGGATCCTTGAAGCAGCTTTCAAACGACGTATAAGCTACAGGAAAAGCAGCTTAGAGAAATGTTCATTTGCTGAGATACTGGATGCTTACCGAAAGAGGGAATTGCACGTCAGAAAAGGAGAATCTTCATGGACTGGCTTCCACCAATCGAAGTTTCGCGCATTTCAGATGGTGGTAAAGTGAGACCACATAAAGAGCTCTTCCTCATTCAGTCAGATTATTCAGTAAGATATGGTTTGACCCTTTTCCTTTTGTTTGAATCTTCATATAGAAAGCCGGCCGTCAGCTTATAAAAGAACGATATAACAAAGATGTTGAAAACATCAAGGCCTCTATCAAAGAGGAGGTGGATAAAATAGTGGTGGACAATCTGAATTCCACCTCCTCTGTTCATAAAAACAATGTATAGAAAGATTCTTCCTAGAATTCCTGCAAATCGTGGAAGAAAATCAAACTGATAGAAAGAGAGCTTTAAACAACGCAGCTTTTGAATCACATTCATAAACCCCGTAAGGGGTTCTTCTCCTCTCGTTCACTATCGAGAGTCTGATCGATAAATACTGTCAGGAGCAGGAGAGAGTAACCAGTCTTTTCTATTTATTAAATATGCTGATCCAGAGACTTCGTCTGAAAGTCTGTGTCCTCCGCTGTCGCCAGTCGGTCGCTTTTGCGACTGACCCCGGACGTTCGGTGAACTCTACTTGTTTCGGTGAGTAGAAGTAGAGGAGACAACCCATTTATGATTCCAGCCGAGAAGACCAGGAAAAGGAAGGATCAAGAATGTCATATATCTCAGGAGCTAGATCAGTTCCCGATAAACAAGTCAGAATTGCCTCAACAAAAATGGATGGAATTGGACCTAAAAAAGCCATTCAGGTTCGTTATCGATTAGGTATCAGTGGGAACATCAAGATGAATGAGTTAACTAAGTATCAGATCGACCAAATTGAACAAATGATAGGTCAAGATCATGTTGTTCATTGGGAATTGAAGAGGGGAGAACGAGCAGACATCGAACGATTAATTTCTATTTCTCGTTATCGTGGAATTCGTCATCAAGATGGATCGCCCTTACGCGGTCAACGAACTCATACTAATGCAAGGACTTTTCGCAAGCAAATTCGGAAATGAAAGAAGGCTACCGAAAGCCCTTGGTACTTGTCTGATCAATCACACTGATAGCTTCAATAGTTCACTGAAATTCTTTTGAGTTTTTTTCTTGGTCTTTCACCGGTTACTAATCACGTATACGTATAGTAGGCCTCCTTCGCCACTCCACTAGTGGCTCGGCTTGGTCTCGCTCCCTTCGCCCGCCTATCGTATCGGCTCGGCTTCGTCCTAGAAGCGACTGCTTCCGCCTCTCTAGGCTTCGCTATCGCTCATGACTGGTATATGATCTCTCTGTAGTGGTCGGCCTTTGACGAACTTCGCCAGAAGCGACTAGTCGCTTCCCGAATGCCTCTTGACTATAGTATGGTCTAGTCTTTCCAATGCCTCCTTCCTTGCCGCCGCTACTAGGAGAGTCAGCAACGTCGCTTGCATTCTAGAAACGGTAGCTTCCGCGCCCTTCCTGCCTGCTTAAATTGATGTGAATGATCGTGACAGCTCTTCAAATCCTTTGAAGTCTGATTAGATATGTCATTGAAACAAAGTTCTTCCGTTCTGTCTCTGTTTTCTTTTCGGATTCCGAGGATGAGCCGGCCGATCCTAACTAACATCATTTATGAGGAGCCGGACGACGAGGCCTCCTACTCAGATAAAGATGTCTCCGACGCGACTATCCCGGCAAGAACAACGTCATTCTATTTGGATTTTTGAGGGACAAAGAGATATGCTTTCTATCAGTCCCAAGCAGATACCGCCCCCATGCTCCCACGGTCCGCTTACCGAGGAATAGAAAGGAGGACCCGGGGCCAGAGCAAGTTGGGTTGGGGTATAGAGCCGTAAGCGCGGTGGGGGTGACAGAGGACGTGCTCGTACGGTTCATATAAGGGGTATGAGATGGTCGTTGATTGTTGGGAACTTTCACCCTCTATATTCGAAATATGCCTCTCTAGGAGCATTACGATCTGCAGCTCAAATGGTCCCTTATGAAGTCTCTATTGGTCTTATTCTTATTGTGCGCCTTGTGAGCGCGTTTGGATCCGCCAAGGCAATCGCTCGGATCTTCCCTAACCCAACCGGGAACGGACCGGAGGGAACCGCAGCATGGGGAATGTCCGCGTCTCGTCGCAAGGCTCATTTTGAGTTGTGGGTCATAGGGCGGGCTTCGGGCGGGCAGTGCAGTCCGGGGCACAAGGGTCCTGGTACTATCCAGGTGCGAAGAACCCCGGAGGTTACTGCAATGAGCAGAAATGTCACTCACCGGCCTAAACGACGAGCAAACACTCGAACGTGAGAGCAAGGGATCACCCAACGAATGGACGAGCTCCGACGGAGGGAGGAGAGAGGAGGCAAGAACCATGCTTTCAGAGAAGTGGCGGTCCGAATCTTATCTGAACTGCGAGAATAACTGACTAAGCCGTGCCGTAAGGGGCATTCTCCACACGGACGGGGCCAAGCCCAGTATGGGTGACAGATCGGCCATTGGAGTACTCCGGGATATACACCAGGGCAATAAATGTCGAGCATACGACGATGCCGCCCGTTTTCATTTCGTGGAAGTCCCCGGCAGAGGAAAGGGCTGTAGGTGATGGCGCGTTCTGCTTCTTATCTAGAGAGGGCGCAGAAATCGTTCCTATGGGGTCGTGCGTGGCAGCTGGTATAGATGAATAAAGGCGGGCCGCTTGAACGGGACCTATTCTCTTAATAGGCGGCAAAGCTGAATAGGAAAGGGGCCGAGCTGACTGATGAGTGCCTTTTAGTCAATAGAAAAAGGTCTCATGTGGAGCTAACATGGCTGGCTACAAGTATAGCCAAATCAAGATGAGACAGGACGGACGGTCAGAGGCCGCAGCGGGACTACCAGAGGAAAGCCCGCCCCGCTAGCTAACATAGATATCTATTCCCGGATAGCAGTAGTCTCTATTAGAATCTCTTCCCGACCAGGCCAGGCCGAATCGGGCCACCACGTCGGGATGGGAATGGCTCAGCCCACATGCATCATTTGATGAAAGCACTCCAGTCGCCTCCTCGAAGTGGCTTGTCAACCACCGGACCGTAGCTCCTCACCAAATGCCCTTGGGTTGGGGCAACACGGCACATGAGTAGTTCGCTCCAGGACCCCACCCCTCGAGAGCAGGATGCCGGCCGAGATGGAGCTGGGAGCCAACCTATACTTTCCTTGGGCTTGCCTTGCCCCATCATCTAAATAGACGGGCGGGCGCCGAAAGGAACCAGCCCAGCCTCTTCCAGAAAGCTTTGCTTGGTAGGCGCTGCCTACTCACTCGGACAATGCTCTGAACACGAAAGTTTGCAGTTCAGCCCCTTCTCTTCTCCCATGCTGAGTCACAGGCAGCGCCTCGAAAGCACGGACGAGCCACATGCAGGAAACTTGCACGTGTGGTTCTGGCCGGGGACCCCGGTATACTGTACTAATATGTGTAGGTCCCCGTAATTCGAGTGAGATTGTCATGGCGCAAAAGCAGATATGGTCCGGTATTCCCTTGTTCCCCGTATTGGTTATGTTCCTCATTCCTCGTCTAGCAGAAACTAATCGAGCTCCGTCTGATCTCCCAGAAGCGGAAGCTGAATCAGTTGCAGGCTATAATGTAGAATATGCGCGGGATGCGATCCTTAATAGTTCACTGTTGGCGGAAGCCAATGTCCGGGGTCCTGGGACTCATTCTGACTGAAACAAGGGTGGGTCTTTACCAACTTCAAAATCCAAAGATTTTAGGGAAGAAAAAGAGGGCAGGGTACTCTTCATTCTTCATTCGAAACTAATGAATGTCGGGTCGGGGTTTCTGCCTTGTTATCAAAAGGGAGGAGTTGGGTAAAGCAAACTCCCTCCTTGGACGAGCACGGGGCTTAGTCAAGTAGAACCGGGTTGCGCTGCTTGATGCTCCGATCGAAAACAAATCAGTGGGGCCATGCCGGTACGACAGAATATGCGTTAGAAAGGTCAATCCCTCCCTAAAAAGAAACCGGGCCGAACTTCTAAAAAGCAGCCCGCCCGCTTCCATAGAACAATATCGTGGCAACGTAGACCTAAGTGGTAATATTGGATCCTGGGAACCATCACAAGTACGGCCGGCCTGCCTATATTTGAACGAGAATGCCGTGTCGTCCAGCGGAGCTTAGAAGAAGGTGACTCGGAGCCTAGAAGAAGGTGACTCGCGCAGACAGCTGACTCCTTTTCAATAGAAAGGAATAGCCAAACCAACCCAGCTGGCTGGTCAATCTCAGAGATCTTATCGGCCGGCAAACCGGAGACGGACGACCACGGTCCCGACCGTCACCAGCACCGGAGGTTTACTAATCAATGAACCCCGAAACCCACTTTCTTTTCTGACCAAGCCGGAACAAACCGTCATGGTCACGACATGTTGTTGATATTGATTGAGTTGGAGGGACTTTCGCTGACTGAATCCATCCATCAAACTAGACCCCGGTAACCTTCGTAACCAAAGCGTCACGACAGAATTCAAAGGCTTTGGATTCTTAAGTAGTCGGGGCAAGGAGGAGCACGTAGGAATGCCGACCACTACATAAGCCACTAGTAGCTGAGAGAAAGCGAGCAGCAAGCAGCAAGCAGCTTCAAAAAGCCGTTGCGCTCCCGCCGTCCCCCAGACCCCCGAGGCTCCCGCGCCTTCTGAAGAAGCGTCGGCTTCAAAGCCCCTATTACGAAAAACTCACCTCAAGGGCTTCGCGAAGCGAGCCCTTATCATGATAGGGAAAGCCGTAGCGCGCCTTACTTACTTTAGATAAAGACTAGGACCCCGCTTCAAAACTACTGCGCGGCCGTTGCTTGCTGGCTTCAAAGCCTATTAGTAAAACGCGCGTTGGCCTTTGACGTAATAATCGTTTTGAAGCTTCAAAACGCTTATTACTATAAATTCAGGCGCGTCAGCCTTTAACTATATAAGCGTTTTCGGGGCGCGCTATCGTTTTAAGCTGGCTGTTATAAGTAGCGCGCTAGCGCGCCTTCCTCCTTCTCTCACTTCGGAAAGATTGAGCAGTATTTTCTTATGATGACCTGGTCGAGAGAGTACGAGACATCGGTGTAAAAGATTGAGTGGGATCAGTGAGGTTGGTTATAGTGACGGCCTGGCCTGAAGTGCGCGGCTTACGAAAAGGTAAGCGGTTAGGTTGACTTTGCCCCTTTTTGGCTTTTCTGAATCTTCCCATTTTTATTCTCCGCGGGATCTCTGTTTCCCAGCCACTGACGGTTCCGTTCGGTCCTCTTCCCAATGGGTATGGTATATGAACGTGAGAGCAGAGCAGGAAGTTCTAGCATGACGAAAGATTCTATTCCAAAAGGCCGAGTGAACTGCATGTGTCCTGCCTCCGGGGAGCCTATCGAATGAATGATTGAAGAAAGAAATGCACTGACTTTGTTCATAGTTCGTTTTTCGACACGCCTTTTAGCTCGTAGTGGAGCATAAAAAAGCAATTTCGCTCATCTGCTGATTACTTTTTGAAGGCGCGCGCGAGAAGAGAAGGCGCTCCTATTTCATACTTTAGATATGCCTTACCATTGAACCATTGAAAGTGCACGCCCACTTCCGTTTCCTTGCAATGAGCTTCCTCCAGGGGCATTCTCCACAAACTGAGTGTTTCCAGAGATGGATTTTGTCCCTGTTCCATCCACCCAGGTGGTGATTGAATTAGATTCCATGTTTTAATCATTCCCATCCACCCGGCCGGGAAAGACTCATCTCCTATTTTCTGAGCCTATATAGTAATCTAGTCATTCTTCGAAAGGTTTTCTCTACCATTACCATTAAGCTATTTCCGCCCCTCCCTTCAATAATGGTCGAAGATGTTAGAGTTCTCCATCAAATTTGAGCTCTGAGCATTCGGCTGACACTCCCACCGCGACACCCGGTTGGCAAACCGTTTTCAAGACTACCCTGCCGTTCCATAACAATTCTTTCATGATTTGATCTATACGCTCTTCCACCCCTGTCAAGGTTCTATCAAATATTTCCCAGCACCACCTTTATAAGTTTTACTCTTCCAGGGAGCGATAGCCACCGTACCGATTGCTCCAGTTCAATTCTTCTTCGTTGGATTTTATCTATGACCGCGTACCAGTCTTTCTTGCTTGTCTTTTCCCGGGGACTTACTTGACTTTATATGAATAGATTTCACTCCTAGCTGCACTGATGCCCATAATATCTTGGATTCTTCTCTGGGCTCTCTTCTCTTAGAGGAGCTTTTCCTTGAGTGAATTGCTGCTCCAGAGGCTCTGCAGAACTGCTCTAGAATTTCTCGGAGACCCGTCAGCTTCCTTGGATGATGCTTCCCTACGTCTTTCGTGTCATCGGCGAAAAGCCAATGATTCATTGCTCTTGCAGTCGGGGCTAGAAGCATACCTTTGATCCCCTTCTGTTGAGTCATCTACCCAGGATTTCGGCAATCATTATGTATAGGTAGGGGATTCCTCTGCGACTTTTGAAAGCTTCCTGGTCTGCCATTTACCATTGCTGCAATCCAAGACTTTGAAATGCAGGGCTATTATAAAAGAAAGATTCTTTGAAAGATGAATCTCAATTTAGCCTGTCATATGCGCTGTCCATGTCCAGTTTGACTATCATCCGTCTTCTTTTCCCTCGTTTGGCTTCATAGATGGCTTCTTGGACACAACATACGTTCTCCGTGATGCTTCTGTCCTTGATGAAAGCTCCTTGCGCCTTCCTGGCTGTGAATGAAGTTCTTTCTCCCCAATCTGTTTGCTATGACCTTTGTCGCTGTGGAAGGTCTGAATCTCTCTAACTTATCAGGTCTGGTTTCCTTTGGGATCAGGAGAGAAATTATGAGTTTACTGACCCCGCGTCCCATTTCTCCTAAATTCCACTAGATCTCGTTTCAAGTAGTCCCGGAATAGGTTCACTTGAAAGCCGTCCGGGCCTGGGGCTTTATTTGGCTTGTTCTCGAATATTACCTAATAGTTTCAGTACTCACTGGTTCATCAAGGAATGTGTCATTCCCAGTCAGACCTATCTATTTTCCAGCATCCTTTCTTGGCTTGCTATTCTATCACCTCTTCTCCGACGTTTCGACGTTTTTGCCAAAAGAAAGAAGGTTGTTGCCTCGCCTCTTTCTCCTTCTTGATCTCGTCTCGTTTGCAGGTTCCTGGTCATTCTGAATTGAAGCTATGAAGTTGGAATTTCGACGATTGACAATGCTTAGCAACCGTATTGAGAAATAGTCTGAGAATCTCTTCTTTTCCAGTTTATAATGGTTGCTCTAATATACCCAGCTTCCTTCTCACTCACATAGTGAGTCTGTTGCATCCGATTTTGTGATTTGCCTTTTTCTTATTTAAAGTTTCGTGATTATATCCACTTCAGTCTTCCTTTCTTTCCTCCCTGTCTTTCTGGAAGCTCCAGGTCCAGGATTTGAGCTTTGCTTTGAGTTCAGCTTGAGTTCACAGTTTCCTTCTCCACTTGCTGCTTCCTGGTTCATCACACCCTGGATTCCCAAACCATGTCTGATCGCATCTGAATGGAATGGGTCCCAGCTTTGGCCGTTCTAGGCAGTGGCAGTTCTATTGGCCTGTGATCAGAGACTAGACGTCGGGATGACAGCCATCTAATTCTGCCCAGGAGCCCTTCCTTCCCTTCACTGATTATAGGCTATAGGCTATAGTGGGTTGGTTTGGCTATTCCCCATGATCAGACCTGTTTCTGCCCTACTAAAAGGTAAGGCAACCGCTTGAGGGTCTTCAGTCCTCTCCTCAAAGCCTGTCTTTTCTAACATAGCGCTGAACTGCTCCATGTGACTTCTGTTTTATTGTGCCCGCCTATGCTTTCAGAAGAAAAACTATTATGAATATCACAGACCTCCTTGGTTTTCCATTTCTTTCACTATGGAATCAATGAAGGCCTTTCTCCTACCAGGGTCGGGGTCCCCTGATGTTTAGGATTCAAAATCTGCTTCCTGCATGTCGGGGATGTGCTTTTGTGCCACCACTCTCCTCGGTCGATATTATCCAGGTTAATGATAGTTGTTTCTACCGTTCGTAATGTTCCATTGGGAAGACACTTTTCGCAAACCTCTCCCCTCCTCTAGTCTGCATTCCTTAAGGCAAATCATATCTGGTTTTCTTTTGCAAAGAGTCTAAACAGCCATTTGTTTGGGGTCGCTGTCCAGGCCCCAACCATTCCATGATAGAATTTGCATTTGGCCCTCTTCCACTTTTTCTTTTTCTGGTCACTACTGTTAAATCCTGTAGCGCCGGTACCTACGGACCAGAAACCTGTTCATTTTCTTCGCCAGGTGGCTATAATTCTGAATATTCTAGTATGGTTATGGGAGTCAGGGTCGTCTCCTCGGCTGCTACCTTCCCAAGGTCGGGATTGCGTCTGTTCGGGCTTGGGCGGTTTGTCTCCTTGATTTCTATTCATTGGGCTTTCTTTCTGATTCCCACTCCTTGCTGCAAGAAAGAACCTTCCTTCGGATCTTTGGGCGGTGTTTGGACTTCGGATAGCCCTCTCTTGCTCGCGGGCAATAACAATAGCCGGCAGTGTCTGCTCATCTGAAGGTCCCAGCAAGCAAGCAACGGCTGAAAAGCCTATTAGTAAAACGCGCTAGCGCGCTTTAGTTTTGAAGCAAGCTGAAAAGCCTATTAGTAAAACGCTAGCGCGCGCATACTTTTGAAGCTTCAAAACGATTATGACTATTAAGCAAACGCGCTAGCGCGCTCAGTAGTTTTCAGCTGGGTCCACGATCCACGATCTGCTGGGGTTTGCAGGAATTAAACCTGCAAGACCAAGGACAAAGAGAGCCGACGATTGCCTTGGGAAGATGTTCAGACCTTGTTGACTGCGCCCAGATTCCAAAGCCCTAGGTCGTGGGCTCTGATACCATGTGAAACGAGAGATTTTGAGAAAGAATCATCATTTCATTCATAGATAAAAGAGAGAGAGAGAGAAAAGTATGAAGGGTCAAAACTAAATGACCCCTAATGCACAACGAGATTGACAATGGGTAGTCTTTGACAGAAAGACCCTTGACAGAATCAAACAATAAGTAATATACATTGGTACATGTACATATGTCAACACTCCCCTCAAGCTGGTGAATGTAGATCTACCATTCCCAGCTTGTCAACAAGAAGATTCAATCGATCCTTTCCAAGAGCGTCGAGTGAACGGCAACTTGGTCTTCACTTCTCATATAGGGAGTTTTGATGAGGCCTGCAGTGACTTTTTCCGTGGCAATCCACTTCTATGTGCTTAGTATGAAACAGAGAAAAGGAGAGAAAGCCAAAGGATTCCATAGCAACTCCAAGATATACAAGGGAATCAAAGACGAAATGACCCCATGAAAGAAGACTCAAAGATACAATACAAAAGGATATCAACATTCATGGCAGATCGAACATTTCAATGGCACTCTATCATAATCCTTTTCCTGTGTATGGACTGGACCGGCACCATTAGCGCTGTCTGGGAGGCCTTTTCAAGGTCAACTGTGACGCAGATCCTTGCACTGTTTTGAACACTCCTGTGGAGTGGTGTGGTGTGTCGTAAGGCCTCGCCTTGCTGATTATTGCTTAACAAAAGCTTATGCACTCCACGACTTAATTAATCATGAATCGATCAAAAATCACCTTCTAAATGACGCATTTGCTGGAATGTTGAAATGGATTACGTAGCAAACCAATCCAGGGCCTCCTCTGCTAGGCTTCTTAAAAATAGGCGATTGAGGGCACCGTCGTTTCCATGGACTTCAGGGCACGCATTATAAAATGACTGTAGATGAATGCGCGGTCCCCAAACCCCTGAATTCTATCGATTGGGGACGTACCCTTCAGGAAGCTTGGCAGATTGAAAAGGACATAAGTCTTGGAATGAAGTCCCCGCTTGGGCATTTGATCTTTGAATTCCAGGATCTGCTGCTGGGCCCATTTCTCAAACGTCAGCGGGTGACGATTTGATTGGAAAGTTTGAGGTTGATAAGGAGCGGGGATAGATGGAAGGGCGTCGAAGGATAGGTCCCCTTTCCACTCTTTTTCATCCTTTAGGATGTTGAAATCTCAATAAAAATGGGTTATGACCGTCGAGCTTCATCAGCCGCCTCTTCCAGTTCGTTGACAAAGGAGGTCCTCCTACCCTTATAGATAGGGGTGGGAGGGCCTCTAATATTAAGATAATCCATTTGTTACCCGCAGGTAACAACAATCTTCTGCCACCAGTCTATATCCCTGGACTAAAGCAGGTCTAGAGAGTCCAGGTTGAGGACAGTGGCAATCCTACCACTAGTAATGAATGTGCCATGTGAAAAACACCACGGGCGTCTGGTCTTCGTCCAGGTTGCACTCCTGAAGACGACCATATCGAGATTTTGTCTTCTACAAAGATTTTTGACAGCGTTTCTTTTGGGCCTGCTGCCGAGGCCTCTCACATTCCAGGACAAGATCTGAATTGAGATTTATGGTTTCCTACTTCTGCTCCCACCCGGGCTTGTTGAATTCCCAGGGTTACATCCTTTCTTCTTCTTGGCAACCACTATCAAGTCTTGTTCTGCTAATGCCCCAGCTTGCTGATATCTTAATTATAACTGTCAGCAGGAAAGCTCCCAGGATCATCGTTTAGATGGTCAGGAGTGGGGAAGACTCACCATTACCCAGGAGATTGAGGAACACAGGGCTAGGTCGGTGGCCGCGCAAAGAGAAGGGATTGAAAATGATGAGACTTTTTTTGCTCCTGTAGCTAGGTTCACCGCTATCAAGACTATGATGGCCGTGGCTGCTAAGAAGAATTTTCCAATGCATCAGATGGATGTGAAGAGTGCTTTTCTCAAGGGTGATTTGAAGGAAGAACTCTACATGAAGCGACCCCAAGGAGTCAAGAAGGGGCCAGAGAAGCTTGTGTGTAGGTTGAAGAAGTCTTTGTATGGCCTTTTGCAAGCACCTCGTCCCTGGAATTAGAAGATCAATTGGTTTCTCCTGGGTTCAGTTTGCCAATTACGGAGGCTGGTTTGTACGTTAAGAAGACGGGAAAGGACATTCCTTTTCTTGTCTCGTATGTGGATGATTCGATCGTCGATGGGGCTGACTTGTTGATCAAAGAGACCAAGCAGCAGCTTTCTAAGAAGTTGGATATTACTGACAAAGGTCTCTCACATTATTCTCTTGCTTTATCTGGCAAGAGAGGGATCGAATTTTCCTTAGTCAAGATAAGTATGCTAGACAACTCTTAGAGGGATAAAGCATGAAGGATGACAGGCCAAAACACTGACCCTGGTGTCAAATTGACAAAGAATTCAGGCACGCATGAGGTTGATGCTACTTTATACAGGAGTTTGGTTGGGACTTTTTGATCTCGCAAACACTGGACCAGAAATTGCCTTTGCAGTTGGACTTGTAGCCGACGTTTATGCAGTCTCCACAAGAGACCCACCTTAAGACAGCTATAAGGATTTTTGAATATGTCAAGGGAGTGGGGGTTTGAAGTTTCGGAGAGATATCTCATAATGGATGGATGGTAGGAATCGCACTGAACTGATCAACCATTTCAATCCCTTGGAGGATTACTGATCGACTCTCTCTCGATCCGGATCCGTAATGTCTGGCATTGGCTGGGGATCCAATACAGAGAACGATGGCGCAGGTAGAGTGTTGATTGATTCAGATTAGTCGTCTTCCTGATCAAAGAGATTTTGAGTCCAGGTCGACCGATAAGGCAGTCTCCGAAGTATAGAGGTGCTACACTTCTACCTGATGGATTCGAACACTCGCACTCGACCTATCCCTTTCACTGAGGTCGCACAAGAACCTCTTCCCTTCTTTCTCCCACTATATCCCGGGGCAGATCCTTCCAACTCATCTATCTCGGCTTTAAGGGATAGGGGGCCTGATTGATCATAGGAGTCAATAGTAGGAACGGATGAAGCGATATCCTCGCATACACATCCAGAAAAGAACGAGAAGTCATCCCTAATTTCTATTAGGGCCCACCAGACAATTCCTTATTTATCAACCCGGAGACGAAAGCAGCTTCAGAAAGAGAAGATCTACTCCTGTCTTCCCGCACCCGGCCGTCTGTTCCAAGCCTTCCTATCCGGATGCCTTTCTCTCGAATCAATATCCATAGCAGTAGCTAGTCTAGCTGGTCGGGAGAGAAATGCCGACGAGCTACCCTCCTCTGAGACCCCTGCCTGAAGATACTGCTCTTGAGGACCCTACCTCCGGATAAGAGGAATTCGAATAGCCGCGGCGATTGCTCCCGATTCCACTCCCGCTGCAACACTGCAAATGAGTTAGGAGTGAAGGAGGCTTTCCCGACGATTCGAATAGAGCAATTGAGCAACTAACCCTCCTCTCAGCCATGGTCAATCTTACTCTCCCTCCCTCAGATTCAGATAAAGGGTCAACGTCGACTTGAATAGGAACTGGCCCTTTCTCATGTTGGGAAATCGATGAATCAAATAGATGTATGCCACTATTCCGTCTTTCTCAGCCCAACCCTTCGCGTTATCGCTTCAGTAATCGCAGTCGATCGGACATCTATCCATTACGAAAACTCGTTCTGGCGGCATCTCCGATTCGGTCATCCGGCCAGCGGCGGGGCCATCATATTACGAACGGACGAACTATGCTCTCCTATCCGGAACCGTGGGTCTTTTCGAAGTGCAGTTCGCGACCGGGGATCGAAAGAAGACCGCTGGGAAGGAAGAGGTTTTAGCAGTTTTGCAATCGGATATAGAGTGGGTAGGAAGCGTCAGCAGAGCTCTTTCCTTCGCTGAGCGAATGCTATCATGTAGGTACTCGAGCAATAGCTGCTTCAGGCGCTCGACCGGTGGATCGAATTGATGAACCTGCTGAACCGAACATGGGGAGACGAGACCGGACCGTCCTGCATTCAATAAGACCCTCTTTCCAATACGTCGTTTTGGTTGGCACCGTATTGATCGTTATTACATAAAAAGATGACTGCCCCTTATGTTAGAGGGGATTACCGCCTTTTCGATAAAGCGGGTAAGGATATGGGAATGCCCCACCCACGGCAAGGAGCTTCCTGAAGGTCCCTTCGGTTCGCTGTCCGGGGAGGAATGGGATAGAGAGAGGAGCATAGAACCAAAATCTCCTCTGTTCGTAGTTACCGAATGAAGGAGGAGGAGACTTCAGAGTCAATCTGTCTCCCTATCAAACCAGGGTCGCTACCGCTCCACCTTGTATTCCTGATCGACCGGCAGGGAGAAGTCGCGCATTTCAGATAGGAGATATTCAAAGAGTATTGAAGACGGATCTTTGATCCTATCTCTATTAATTCCTTACCCTAATGTAAGAGATTCCATTCCTTAGTCGATCCGCATCAATAGACGATTGGCAGCGGAGCACTGATTCCCAATAAAGGCCGGATGCGCTCGAAGAATGAATTTCTGCTTTTCACTCCTGGTTCGGTTCCGGAACCAGAGGCTAACAATGGCTAAAAGAGGAATAGGGTGGAACGAATGGTTAGGTAGCAGGTTAGGCCCAGTTGCTCCTCTGGTCTAATACCTCCTCCTCCCATCCTCCGTTTGTTCCTTGACGGCCGTAGCTTCTTGCTCCTACGCTGCTTCCGTCGCTCTATTTGCTGTGGTATCTCTCTCAGTTGGTTAGCTAGTGTCATTGGCCTTCGGCTCGGCTTCTGCCGTCGCTAGAGTAGCCCCGTTATTGACACGGCTTCTGGCTCTTCGGGCCGGCTACATGGAATTGGCTTGCTAAGTCGGAGTTGTTAATTGGTTCCAGTAAGCCGCTAAACATAGCATTAATCATTCAACTTCCGCCGCTTGCGTCTTTCACTATCATCACCGTTCTTAAGCATGGATTCATATCGATAGGATATATTTCATTCCATATCTCCTTCTGGCTGGCAACCGACCAATCTTTCTCTCTAGAGGGCCCAAAAGATACAAATACGCTCCTGAGGAGTATTCCTGGGAAATTGACTCCTTCCTTTCCAACCGGATTCATGAGTGAAGGAAAGATCAGATGGAAAGGACTCTCCTTCCTTCTCTCCCATCTGCTCGGCTACTGATATCTGCTCTACAGCGAGTGATGAAGCTTCGAGTATCCATTCCATCTATAAGGTTCCAGGAAAGAGGGATAGACTAGATGTGATATGGAGCAAGGGATGCCTCCTCCATCCATAGTTGATAAGTCCCTGAGGGAGGGGACAAGGTGACTAAGGAATCAAAAATCAGGGCAAAAACAATATATAGATTTCTTCATCGAAGAAGGCGCCAACTCCTGAATGGGCGGTTTGGTCGGATAAAGGTTTGCCTAACCCATTTCAGTTCATTTCGATGAAATCGACCCCACCCCTGTTCTTAGACGGAAGCCTGGGAGTAGAAAGCTCGAAAGCTAGTCTCCGCCTCTGTATCTTTCTTTTCTCATCTCGGCGAGCTTTGCCCTTCTAAATGAGAGAGGTCATGATAACAGTTTACGAGTGAGGCGAGGGGCTTATTCCTCTCAATCGACGAGGGCTTGAGTCCCCTATGGCCAGTACAATGCGCTAGCAGCATCTTCTATAACGCTGGCATCTTCTATAAAGAAAGCTGTCCTTGGGACTCCGTCTCGTCTTTAGGGACTATATTCATTCCTTAGTCAATCGAGTTCTTGCGTCATCAGCTTTTGCGTATAATAATCGCTGAACGTACGGCTTGTGGTACCGCTTATGGTACTGCTTGCGGTACGGACTGCTCTTCCTGCTGTTAACAGCGCTTTCCTTTTCTCTTTGAAGGTTTCAGGCCTAGCTTGACGCGGCAGTAGGGACTGCTTTTCGTGCTAGTGTTCGGACTGCTTTTCTTGCTGTTGCGGGCTGGGTGTCATGCTTTTAGCTGAGGGCTTTCCTTGCTTGGCGCTTTCCTGACTGCTTTCCGACCGTTCTCTTCCCGAAGTCAGACTACTACCGAGCTCCGCACCAGGGCTCAAACCATGCCTCAAGGAAACAATAGCCCCACAACCCAAAGGCTTTCCGAGAGATCCGAGAGACATGGTTCAACTAATGGTGCACTATCCTTCTCCCAAACATTTCTCAGCGAAACCACTGAGTACAACTTATTAAACGGAAACTACGAACAAGATCTTAGAGCTGTCTCCATCATCCACAGCTCCGGGATTAATGTGCAGTTTTTATGCTGGAGTCATGAATCGCCTCTTTGCACAATTTGTTTCTAATCAACCTTTTTCCGTGTTCCTCTTTTAGTAGAAACCGAAATGAGAATAATGAGAATCTCCGTAGTAGTTCCACGCCCCTCTCGCCCCAAATGTGAGAAGGCGCTTTCCGAAAACGATCAAGGCAGGGATTTCCGGTAGTCATCTATCGCGACAATGGATCAACCTGATTTCCAAGCTATAAAAATTTACACAAATTCAAACCACGCTCAAAAAGTAGAACTCCAACCATTCTCCTTATGGAAACCGCTTGCCACCGGGATCAGCCAGTTGCCCTTGAATTTGGCTTCGGCAATAGATCAAAATAGAGGCTACAAAGCCACCCTACTTTGATCCCCGGATCGCGTTATTGGATTAGCGGACGCCACAAGACAAAGTAGTCGTACAAGGACATTCGGCTTATCAGAGGCAATGGCCTTCGCCTACGTCAAAGACAGCCGATTCGTCCTACTAACATGTCTTCTGCTGGGATTGGGTGTCTGGTGGTACCTTCTGCCAGAGCCCCTATTGGTTCAACCAACGGCTTGCTGCTCACCTGAGTACGCTAGTGCAATTAAGGAAGCCGCACAATGCCCAATGAGGAATCTGGGCTTCCCGTGTATTCATCCAAATCAGATCCATGAGAAAGTTATGGACACGTTCACGAAACCGGAAGTCTTTCGATCCCATGCAGTCAATGCCAATGGGTGTGCTTAAGAGCTGGTGGCAACCGAATACCTTTCACACCTAACCCAGGCTTTTGCCAACAACCTTTCTTTCAAATGGGTAAACCTAGCAAAGTCCAGGAACAGCTAAAAGGCTTGAAGAGACAGTGGCTCGACAGGTACAAGGAGGAATATCATTGTAAGATGCCAGTTCATCCCAAAAGGACTTCAGCTTGGTCTAATAAAGGGAGATTTATTGTTGGCCTTGTCTGTGTTCAACAATGCTCTTCTGGATTTGGAATATGCGGGAAGCGTTTCCTTGTGAAAACGTTCCTTGAGATCGGAGAGCGGCTCATTATGCGACAAACTCATATGTCGCTGAATAGGTCGCTACTCTTTATAGTGATAGTGACCCCGGAAATGGGACACTTATTGGACCTATACAAGGCCCAGCAGCAGCTTCTCGAGACTACCGGAGCTACCTTATCAGACGAGGGAAGCTACCCACCAGTCAAGCCAGAATTTGGCTCTTTGCCCATTCCAAATTACCCATTGACTTCCGGATGTCCTTCCCTTTGGAAAATGAGAATGCTTCTCCAAGTATAGGATGACTTAGAATTTGCTTCACAATTGAAGAAAGAGGAGTTGTTCAGATACTTGCTTCCCAGAATCGAGGCCCATAGGGAATCAGGTTAAGTTACTAATTTCCAGCCCATTCTTGCCATAAGGGCTTTGTTCATCAGCCCCATGCTTCTCAGACCTAACCTCCCTCCTCTTTGCTGCTACAGAGCTTCTCCCATGAAACTAGGTGGATCTTCTTCTTGGTTTCATTGCTGCCCCAAACAAATTTGCAATTGAGTTTATCAATCTCCTGGTTGACTGATTCGGGAATTCTGGTTGTTTGCATGGTGTAAGTAGGGAGTGATGAAGTGACAGATTGGACTAGAAGTGTTCGACCTGCCATGGATAAGTGTGAAACTTTCCAGCCATCCTTGTACCTTTTCCAGCACATGGTGATAGGTTGCCTTAGAGACTCTGCCATGGATTAATGGGACCCCAAAAGACTTGCCTAGGTCTGAGGTGAGAGGAATGTTGCAATTAGAACTGATAATATAGTGAGACCAGCGAGTAGGATAAGGGAAAAGGGATCAACAAGCAGGAATGGGCCCCTATAGGTGATTTTGATCTCGACCTGGACAGGCGCGGATCCTGTTCCATAGCACACGGCATCCCTTCCAGTCTCTGTAGACGTTCCATATACGGATCCCATTTCAGTTGGAAACCCAGAGCCCTTAGTAGCGGACACAGCTGCAGATTTAGTAGCCACGGCAGGCGCAGGAGCAATTCCCTTATTATCAGAGACCACCTGTTCAGAAGCGATCTTCCTTTAACTACCACCTGGTCAAGAAGAATCATCAGGATCACCCAGTCAATAACCATACCCATCAAGGTAAAGTTCACGCGTTCAAGGAACATCAATTGCACTCCGCTCCACGGCATTTATAAGGTGGTCCCTGACCTTCACTTGCATGCGCAACAACATCCGGGAGCCTATCGTACACCGCTCATGGAACTAAATAAGACTAATCGAGACCCTCAGCCTGGATATGTGCTGGGACTCGAATCTGTTATTAGTGGGCGCGTTAACCAGAAGAATAAGCGCGGCAAGAGCAATAACATGAAAAGAAGCACGTCGGGTAAGGGTATCAAGAGATACCGTGGAAGGTTGCCCTTGACGCCAGTCATTAAGGATCTGTTCCAACGTCGGCTAGGATCAAAGGCAAATGCCCTATGAGCGCTTAAGCCGAGATTATTCGCCACCGTATACAAGATTCTAAGTGGAAGATTATGAGCCACTGGCGAAGGCTTGATAACGAGGGTAAATAAACGAGTCCGGTTGTGGAAGGAATGGTAGCAAACTGCTTCCTCTCCTTAAACTAGGATCCCTTTGCAAACTGACTCAGCCTTAGGTGTCATCCCTGAAAACTGGTATAGGGGGCCATATAGATAGAGAGTAGACAGCGAAAACAGGAGCTTCCAACAGTGGATCTGCAATATAGGAATATGCATAAACTGTAGCTCAAAAGAGCTTATCTCCCACTTCCTCCATTCCCTGGCACACACACGCCTACATAAGACGAACGACGGGGTTCAGACCGGGAGCTTCCGTCCTTAAACCAGTCAAATTTTTATTCTTTTGTACACGAGATCCATAGATAGATAGGCACATAGTAAAGAAAGGCAGAGACCGTAAACTAATAGTAGGATCTGTTGCTGGTTCTGATCCAACTGACTCTAAATATCCAACAAGGGGGTTAGTGAGGTTAAGAGGTCCAGAGGAGGAAAACCCGTAGTTTCCAATGAATCTAAACATCTAATCGTGGAATGTGAGAGGTCTGGGTAACCGTAGGGAGGGAAGGTGGCTAGCTTCTTTTCAGTTTAGCTTGGCTTTTCAGCCAAAAGCGTTTTCAGTGCGCTTTAGAGCACAGTAAGTACCGCCTGATATTTCACTTTTAGGATTGACTATTCTAATTTAGAAAGGTGAAGGAGCCAAACACGTAGTATCATTGTGTAAGTTGGCACCCCTTACTTCGTTGTATGCAATGAATTTAATTGTTCAGATCAAGGCGCATCTGTCTTAGGTACCCCTTCAAATATCATATATGCACCGCTGCTGATCCTTTGTCCCTTTCTAAATCCAGCTTCAACCGAGCATACGTCTGCCGCGGAACAGGAAGAACGGAAAATGTACTTTTATGTTGAAGTCTTTCCTGTTGGAATGCTGGGGGCGCATCTTAGAGAGGAAGCTTCCCAAAGCGCTCTAATCTATTGATTGCACACGTGAGTAGGAATCGGATCTCAGAAACTTAGCTTTCACGGCACGAAAGCAGAAGAATCCCAAAGCTCAAGTCTGAGTCTGAATTCAATGATAAAGAAAAGGGTTGAGTTCCCCGCCTCATTACTGTCAATTGAGTGGAATTCTTATAATCATCGGGATTGAAAGTTGGAGTATCTGCACTGAGAAAGCAAGTGTTGAACTGAGTCTGCCCTCGGACTTTGATTTCTTGGGTGAACCTTCCTTGCTTGGCTGGTCACTTTCATAAGGAATTCTTAAACCGCTTCCTCCATTCAAGACAGGAGGACTGGTTTGGTTAAGGTGTCAAGTCACAGGAAGGTGTCAGGTCAAAGTCAGTAGGAATGGGCCAACCCAAGCAAAGGTCAGGAGTCGTCCCAAAGTTGAAAGATTCGTCGCACCTACGTCGAAAATGTGCAATTCGAGAGTCATTCAAAACGTTTAAAAGGTCTGGAAGCTCTTTCTGCTCAGTCTCCATTTTTGTATTGTCCCCAAGCAGCATCCCTTCAAGTCCCTGCTATCTCGATAAGGGAGGCCGCTTCTCCTTCCCTAGAGATGGGTTTGCGGGCATCGCTCAGTAGTTTAATCTAGTGAGGGAAACCCTACTTATCATCAATAGAAAAGAAAGAGGGGAACATAAGAAAAGATTTGCTCTGAGCGCACTTAAGAATTTCTTAGATTGGGACATGAAAGTGAGGAGACTCAAAAGGATAGATTTCGCCAACGGATTTAGTTAGAGACTGACTTTTGTACCCTACTAGTCCGCTGATCTTCCTCAAGGTCAGAGTCTCGGTCCATCTTTCGCACCTGCATTTTCTTCTTTTTTGTAATGAATGGTGCGGTCCTTCTTATCCTATCTAATATAGAAAGTCTGGTCCTCGAAGCCCGTCCGACAGCTAGACATCTTGAATGAGCAAACAACAATCCCTTACTTTCTACAGAGAGAAAGCGTCTCACCAAGGGGACTTCCTTGCCCGGTAAACCCGACATTCATAGTTAGCCCGCTAACTTCGATTCCTAATAGATGGGCACAATCGAAGGACAAGAAGAAGGAATTTGTTTCCCTAAACTAAATAGGGTTTCTTTGTCTATGTCCCATAATCTCTATCCCCGAGCGCAATAGCACTAGAAAGAGCAGGGGCATATCTGCACGCCCACAAATGATTGTGTAACAGACTAGTCGGCTATTGTTCGTTCCTACAGGAAAGAGGGCGTGCCCTACTAATTTCATTGTGTAAGATACTAGTTCGCTCTTCCAGTTGCTAGTGCTAGTTGGACTGCTCTTCTAGTACTAGTAGCGGTCCATTATGCCAGATCAATCAAGAGTCTTGTAAGAGAATGGTGCGCTCTCCTCCTGATCCCAGATGAGCTTAGCTCCGAAGTTTGGCATTCGTGAGGACACCGTCCCAGTTATCTGGATCGGGCATTCATTCCTGGGTCTCAGTTTGTTGTCGTTTTCTCCGTTGCTTTTCCTTCAAGTGGAGATCTTGATTCAAGTCTCGGAGGATTGGAACTAGAAATGAGAACAAGAATTCCACTGGACTGCACATTCACCCGAACAATAGAAAAGGGAAAACCAGACAGAGGGTAGCGGCATTCACTCACGATCTACTAAAGGGAAGTAGCTTCATTGGTTCGAATCCAAGTCGTGAGATAGCTTCAAGCGGGAAGACACTGTTAGACGTCGGAAAAGCGGATGCAGACGATAAGACGATCAAGCAGACGATAGTGGATCGTCTTATCGTCTGATCTCTCCTACTAGTTCCGAATAAGAGAAGAATTCCCAACTTGAAAACTTTATCGAAATCCGGCAAGGCGAGTCTAGGAGCACTTTTCTTTTCTCTTAAGGCATCTTATTAAAGACAGAGACAGAAAAGAGGATATATTGTTCCAGGGCAGAGAAGCCAAAAAGACATGAATCTTGCCACTGGACTATAAGTCTATCAAACCAAAGACAAGATGCGCAAGCAAGTCTATCAGAACGAGATACCGATACAAATACCGTCGGGGTAAGCCAATGGGATACCAAAGGGGTAAGGCAATCCGATAGAGAGATGCCGTTCTTTTGTGCTCTAGCGTAGAGCTCCTGTTACTCGAGTCACAGAACCCGAGGGAAAGAGCTTATCAGCATGCAAGTCGATAAAACCTAAAGGCAAGATGCGAAGATACGAGCTTGAAGTGTCCATAAGCTTGAAGCATATAGGGCAACGAGCCCTTATTAGTAAAGTAAAGCTCCAAAAACGAGAGATTAACCTGCGGTGCGGATCTGACTCGACTAAGGAAAGATCTACTCCGAAAGATCAGAGAAAGAAGAGCGTTTGATCTACTAATAGCGGCATAAGAACAGCAACTATACTGGCATTTGCTTCAACCTACGCAAGACGCATTTTGAGACATAGTGATCCATACTCTCTGTCGGGGGCTTAGGTTTGACGACCTAGACTCTGTCCACCAAACCAATATCCAATATCTCTGTTGGGGACCTAGGCTTGTGGCACCCCTATCTCTTAAAGGCTGTTCAAAATGAATATCTCTTTCTTTCTTCTCAGGTACAGTTGCTTTCCTTGATTCGGGCACAGTGTCTTCGACAAATCGTTGTCTCGGTCTCTGTCTCATCTCTGGTCCTGTGGGTTAGTCACCTTAGTCCAGTGTATCAGAAAGGACATCTGTCTTTCCGAGACATAAGGAGTTAGACTCAGCCTTGATATATAAGCAAGGTCAAAGTATAAAACCAAAGCGAATCTCGTTAAACCCCGCTCCTCGGCCTTCTTTAAAGCCTTGTGACTCCCATCCCATCAAGTCAGGAACCAAAGACTGAAACTAGCCTAGCCCCGGTTAGGCGGAGATCAAGGATGCGCGGAGCTCAATCCTTTTGTTAAGGTTCGGGAATCATACATCCCTTATCTGTGAGTCGAGAAAGATTTCCATCGCTGGCGAACTTGAAGCAGAAAGCTAAATGAAAAGAGAGGAAAACCCTCGATAGAAGGAGTGAGACTATACCCTTATCTATGAAAGACCGGTTTAGAGGAAGCATCTGCCCTTTCTTCAACATAGGGATATTGAACCCTAGATTTCCTATCTACTTTCCCATTACTTCTTACCAGGAAAAGGCATACCAAAGATTTTGGGAAAGACACATTGAAATGGAAGTTCGAGGAGTAGGCGCCTGATCAAACGCCTTACGTGATAGGGGCTTCGAGGTCCAGAGCTTTAGGAACAATAAGAACCTGTGCTTACCAGAATAGTTTGTCAATCAACCACTTGCACTTTTGACTTCCTTAACTTACTTCACTTACCGCTACTCGCCCAAGCGCCTAGAACAAGACATTCTCGTTGTGTCGCACCCTAACTTCCTTCACTTTAACTAGCGCTTCCCGGAAAAGAAGTGGTTTTCTTTCTACTCACAAGGCTAGGTCTTACACCCGAAAGAGTCTTTCACTTTATCTATCTTAACTTATCTAAACAGGCTATCACCGCTAATAGAAAAGTACTTGCTTGACCCGGCTTACCATTCTATTAAATTAAATGAAAGGGCTACGAAATACCTTTCGACAACTTACTAATGAACGAACCTTGGGACTCGCTAGCGCCTGTTAAGGCTAGTCATCATTAGCTCTTTGTCTTTCTAGCTGCTTTCCTTGCTTCGCCATACCGGCGAATGGACTTACTGACTAAGTTACTTAAGGTAAAGTTGAGATAGGATCGTAAGAAAGTATAGGCTCTCCGCCGATCCTTATTGGGTAGGGGTAGCTCGCTTAAGGAAGACTACCTTTGGAGCAAAATCTTCCTTAATTCTGAGGGAAGTGCTATTCAATTGACCATGGGGCTCTACCCTTCCTTACCGAATTTATTCTATGCGAAAGAATCTCGCGCCAAGAGCGCTGCTGTAACCAGTTCTGATCTCAAGGACCTAACCTTTGTTGTGAGGACTTATTCGCCATCGGCCGGTAATACCCAATTCGCGTAAAGGGAGGGCGCCTTACTAAATAGGGGCACTTAGCTTTCCCACAGAGGTAGGTGGAGAATGCCAGATCTTCAAATTATTCAGCCGAAAAGCGATAAGGCAGTAGAGAAGAAAGAAAGATAGGGCATTATCAGCTTCAACTCGAGAAGCAGCATCCCCATCCGAATCCGCTGAAGAGGAGACCTTTGGCTCTGGAGTTCATAGTTCATTCCGCTCAACAAGCTGACCCAGCCTGAAGGAAGGGGTTTGAATCCTATAGCCTACTCTCCTGTTAAGTTTTGCCTTTCGAATTAAGCTTACAATTGAGGTCAGTGAGAAGCTTGTAAGTTCCGCCTTAAGCTATAGGGCTTCCTAGAGGGATGAGGTGGTCGTACCGCTTCTGGGACCACGATATGCACCACCGGGGCTCTTTTTCTGACAGGAGTTTGATACCTTGACTCCTACGCAGGTAAGCTTGTTCTTCTGCGATATTTCCTTCTTCGTTTGCGTGGATGACCGATTGATGCTATGTGGATGTAGATCACCTGGAGGCCCTTTGGAGATAGGCCTTAGGCTGCTAGGCCAGCTGTAGCTATATCTGATCCGTACTTCCTTGCCCGAGTGGAGCTGATATACCTGGACCACGTCGAGTGGTACCTGGGTGAGAGAGTCTTACGGCAGTTTGGGATTGATCAGCCGGTTCCTGATCCGCCACCTCAATCTTTCGATGCATCGCGGACGGGTGGAGCTGCTAGATATAGCTTACTGGACACTTTAAGAGATCAGATTAGGAACTTCAATGCTGGAGGAGACTTCTTCGAGATGCATTTGACCGACCGCGAGGACTATGTTGAGTGGTCTGCGTCAGTGTCCACAGGCCCGATCCTTCCTCCACACATGAGGATAGGGTCGAACTACGCGATCAGAGGAGGTCAGGCTGCTTCATGGATTGCTAAGCTGAGAAGAGACCTGGATACTATTATCCGGGAGCGCGACACCTCTTTAAGTATTATCTTCTTGTATGGATGGCTTATAGATGCTTGTAGGCCTCCTTGTTTTAGAGTACCCATGGGCTTGTAGATTGCTGAGTCATCACGGCGAGGTTTCTTAAATCCTTACTTCAGGATCATATCAGAGAGCTCGAAACCCAGTTGAAGAGTCGAACCGATACAAAGCAGCAGAGAGATCTATCTTCTAGAGTCACAGAATCAGACCTCTCATCCGCGAAGTTGGGGTGGGATATATGTGCAAATCCCCGGCGTCGTGGGTCACCCTCCTTCTTTCCTCCCCAGGCGCTCCCAAACCGATTTTTATTTTATTGTTCTCGTATCTTGCTTTCTTGCAGTCTGAAATTGTTATTGAACTGGTTTAATCTGGTATTGTTAGTAGGAAGTGGTGATAGATAGCAGGAGAGGTATTTCTTACTTACCGATTCCTCTGATGCCGGTCCAAATCAACTGCTGTTGCGGATGGAAAACTAGATCGACTTATCCAAATCAATCCACTGATTCTACTCGCTCAGCCTGATCCAACTCCTTAACGTATCCGGAAAACGCTCTCTTAGAGATTGGTAAGGCTCCCAGAGCTAGTTGAAGAAGACTCACTACCCGTAACGTCTACTGGCAAGCAAGCGGGTAACGTCAAGACTACTTTCTCTCTTTGGAATCCTGCGTCTCCTTTTGTCGAGTCTTCAATCGAGCTGACATCCTCTGCTTGGCTTGAACAGGAGCTTACTCGGCTAAAGTCTCTTTTTCTTCTATCCTTAAACTCTAAACGAGGGTCAAAAGGAGTTAAAGCTACTATCCTGAGTGTAATTTTTCACTAAGGTCGAGTGTCTCTCTTCCGATCTCTGTTTAACATCCTCTCTTGACTTGCCTTAATTCAAGTAGGAAACTGAAAGGCAAGTTGAATCGATCTATCTAGTTGAAGCAGATTCTGTTGATGAAGCAGATCCTCGTTACGCTTCTCCTTCGGACCCTTGCTTTCAGGTCTTGTCTTCCTTCGCTTGCTGGGATAGTTAGGTCTTCCTCTATTTCATATCCTCTCTGACTAGTAGCATTAATTCGAAAGGAGAAGAACTCCCTTTCTTAACTCTATTGCTTGGTGCTGGGCCTACTGATATCAAGTGTAGTGTAGTCAGGGCCGTAGTGCGCTAGTAGATAAAAGTAAGAAATGTCAAGCTCTTACTACTATCAGGCTAGCTAAACTCCTGTTTTAATCAAAAGAGCTCTTTTTAATGAAAATACGGGGTTTTGACAATAGGATTCGACTTTTATCTCCCTTTATGAACTTAAGCTACTGATGCTGGCGATCACGAAGGTACCTGGACCTGGAGCTACTCGTGTTGAATGATGGTTAGGATGCGAGGAAAGAAGGTGCTGCTTATATAGACCTATCTATGGCTCTGGTACTTATCTATATTTGACCTATGCTACCCTTGCTTCTGCGCTGCCTATAGTAGTATGAAGCTACCGGACTTTGTTTGCTATGTCCACCGACGCTTTTGCTTATCCTGCCTGCTTCATCCTCCGGATCTATATCTCTATTACGAGCATCAGGAATCCCAGCTGCCCGTTAGGGCAGTGCTGACTGAGCTGCTCAAGCTGGAACAGGCTACCTGAGCCGAGCTGCAACACCAGAGCTGTTCCATGTTGCCGGTGGCATCTCTAGTTAAGGCACGGCAACATACATGAACCGAAAAGAAGGCCAGGCGATGTTAGTCTTTAATCCAATTTCGCCTTCTTGCCCACAAAGAAAGGGGTGGGTTAGAGGGAGGCCTCGTAGCTCCAGTTAGAACAAAACAACCTGACGCACTACGTTTTCAGCTGGTCTGGTATCCTAAGGCTCTTGTTTAGAGTAGAGGTAGGTCGCCCTGTAGCCAGTGACTAGCTCAATCGAGGATTAAAGACGTGCCGTGCGTGCAAGCGGAGGCAATACCCCAACCAAAGGAAGGTGTAAACGGTGAAAGGGCTGGGTATCAATCTCGTACTGCAAGCCTGGTCTTAGCTAGACCTTCTGATTAGTGCTGCTACTAATAGTGATGGATCAAGCAGGGAAGGAATATGGTTCTCGAACTGAAACTGGAAATTTAACCAAAAGTCTGCCATTGCTGCTTTGGTGACAGACCGGGTGAGGATTTGATCCCGGGTGGTAGAAGCTTTTCTTCCCTTTGCCAAGAGAGTTCTGTTTCCTGTGATTGCATCAATCAATCGATGTTAGTGAAAACAACTCTAGATTGGTGCATCACTTCCTCTTGAAATGGCGAGTTTGTAGTTTTGAAAACGATTTTGTAACGAAATCTTCAAAAGGAGGATATGGACTGAATCCGAAGATTGCCTACGTATACGCGAGCGGAATCAAATCCTGACGTAGTTCGGGAAAACTGGCCAGCACAACGGCTTAGCCGGTCCTCGTGGATAAGATGGAGCGTAGACTTCCGGCTGGGAGTTGAACCTACAGAATTACCTTTCTATTTCATTCTGTCTTTTGAAACTCCTTCTTTTCCTTCTTGTTCAAAAATCATATTTGCATAAGAGAGATAAGAATGGCTATTTATCTTCAAGTAAGCTAGTTGATCGAAAACCTTCGCCCAAAAGTGCTCATTGAGCCGGTCACCGTTGGCTAAGATCCTTGACTCACTTGAAGAGAAAGAGATTCCTTCTTTTGAAAACTAGTTTGTGTTAATTGAATAAATAGAGACTCTCTCTTAAGAGAGTTCAGCACTCTCTTTGTCATGAGCGGGATTCGAACCCGCGCTTCGGGATTCCTTCCTGAAGCTTCTAACCTAAGAACCACAACTTGGTAACCCGGTTCAGCTACATCTCTTTCTTATAAAGCCTACATCCGGGGCGGTCTTGTTTCCTTCTTTCTACCTGCCGCCTGCCGCCTAACGCCTAACCTCCCTCTATACCTCAAAAATACATGGAACTTCTTTTCATATAACTGGTAAGCTTTCTCGAAACCAAAAACTGAATCAAGCAAAGCCTCCTGATAGCCTCTTCCAACCACTGCTTGCTTAAGTTAAGACCATATAAAGCAAGTTGTTCCTTTGAGACGAAATTCACTTTTTAAGTAAATTCTCCTGTGGTAAGAAAGAATTGGCTTAAATTCACATAGAACCGATGTGGACAAGTCCAATTGTAGATCATGCTTTGACTTCAACCCGATTCCTCCACTCCTAGAAAGTGTGCTGTGCTTTCGGGCGATGAATCTTGGCTTGGTTTTCCACTCTATTAAGAGGTTCCCATCGAGAAATTAATTCATTTCATTTAAGAAGAACTCCCTTTCTAAACCTGGAGGAAGTTAATCAGAAGAGGTTCTTCAAAAGGGATTGACCTAAGGCAAGGTTGACTTATCCTGGAGGAAGGTGTCTCAGGAAGAGAATACGCTGATGCCGCAAATCCGGTGTTATAGAATCCGCTGCTCTTGGTCTTGTTGGAATATCCGTTGTTGGAGGAAGAACAATTCAATCAGAATAAGCTGTTAATGAATTTCCTGAAGCAAGGAAGCTTTAGCTTGTGCACAATTGAAAGAAAAGGGCGCGAAAAGGCCTCTTTCAAATAGGGAATGGGAATGCCACCTGCTTCAACTCTTGCACTTGACTTCAAGCCGGGATTCATCTCGAGAAATTCCTTTTGAATCGACAGATGAGATGAGAGGAATTCGCACATTCAACTGAATGCAAGAAATCGTGTATATAAATAAGATTAGTTGAACTCTTACTGTGATCGTAACCGGTGCCGCTGTTCTTAGTCTCGAATCAGCCTTACCTTCTTCCTTTCTGGTTGACTGAGAGATTCTTGGTGACTCTAAGCCAGAAAAAGCCCTTAGCGGCCTTCGCTTTATGCCTTTCTAGTGCTAGTAGCAGTAGTAGTCTAAGCTCTTTCTTTGCAAGACAAGAATAGGGTGCAGCTTTTGTTGTGCTAGAATCAGCAGTGGGACTCGAGGAAGGGGAATCAGATCAATCTCTATCCATTTCTTTTCATTTTCATGTCCAGATGATAAGAATTTTTCAACTACTGGCACATCTTTAGGAACTGCATTTCTACCCTGTATGGTATGACCTAGCCGTCTTAACTCTTGTTTTTAGCTTGAATCTAGGCTTTTCAGTCAGTTTGAAAGAGTTTGAGAAGAGAGATCAGATGATATGATAAAGATAGTTGAGGCGGCTAGAGAATCAACTGTTGGAGATCAAAAGAGAGGAATGAGATCTTTGGGTTTTCCTATAATAGAATAAAAGCTCTTTGCATTTGAAGAAGAATAGTCATCCCTTTCATCAGCTCTTGCTTTTGGGGAATAAGCTGGCTTTAAAGACCTTGCCCTGAATTGAAGTGAAGCATATAACAAAGAAAAAGTGAAAAGTAGCGATTTTCACTTCATACACAGAAGATGAAAGAATGCATTGAATTTGACAGCAAGAAAAGAGACTGAATAGAGAGAGCATGGAAGTAGGGAGGGATCAAGTCTATCTAAACTTCCTTCAAGATCCACTTGAAATAGAGTCTTTCACGAACTCTCGTGAAGAGGTATGAAGCTAGAATCAATCTCACTTGGCAGACTATATCAATCAACTTGAACTTCATGCATTGGAAAAGTTTGTGATCACTAGAAGTTCCTCTCCTCCAGCAAGTAGAAAGAATGCGGGCGATCAGATCTCCTGAGAAAGTGCAAGGATGACAAGAACTCTACCACCTGCCCCTCAAATCAGTCATTTTGGTACAGCCTCTTAAGCACTTTCTTTCAGAGGATAAGTTCCTCTGGGCTACTCTCTTTCTCTGAGGCCCAGATATTCTCAAAGTTGCTCGATCACTATTTAAAGGGCCATGACAAGAATATGAATAGGAAAGCCCTTCTCCAAGAGTTCGAGAAAAGATCAAATTGTACAAAAGCGCGCTCTCTGAGAAGAAAAGGAGAATAGAATGCAAAATGCACTGCTAAAGCCCTTGCTTGGAATTCGGATAAGCAAAGGAGAGTACGAATTAGAGCCTCACATTGCATCACAACTGCGCACTTCCCTCAAATCTCACCTTCCAGCAGCTCCATAAATTCCTAGGATCGTAATCAATTAAATGTCAGACTTTACTATTCTAGTTCCTCTTTGATCTGTCCTGAGGGTTGGTCGAAGATCACTTAAGACGCGAGTTAGAAGTCTTAGACTCCAAGAGCTTCAATGCCTATCTAGTAGAATGCCGCTGCCTCTTTCCGGTTTTAGTTCTGGATTTCCTGCCTTTCCTAAATGGATGAGGTTGCAGTTTAAGTTCCTGTAGTTGGATGTAGCTACAGGGTTAGAGCACTAAATAATGCCTTAGAATCCCTTCTATCTATCCCTCTCTTGTTGCTAGTCGCATGTAGGCTGGTCGTAGATCTACGACCAACCTGCTCCGAGTCAGAATCGGGCTGAGCCCTTTGGATTTCCTTGCCTCTGGCTTTGCCCCTTTGGTCGACTTTTGAAGCTATTGTGATTCCACTTCTGTGAAGGTGAAGATAGGGAGGAGAGTCCAGTCAGTGGACTGAAGCCATCAATGGATGATTGAGATGCAAATAGTTGGTGAATGATGAAATGGTTTGGAACGTGCATAATGACACCACCAAAGAGATCGAAAATCCCACTTTCAAGAAAGAGAACAGCGGCAACCGATTCTCAGTTATATATATGGTTATGCTCTTTCTTCTTTTAGTTCTTGACAGAGGGCTCAAGAGAGATAAGCAAGGAAAGGAGATGCGATTAATTACTAGTAGCTAGGTTCTTTGTTGTTTGAATCTCTACCCTAGTAGGAAGGGTAGAGCAAGCAAGGATAGAAAAGAATGTATTAGATATAGCACTGGTAGCTAGGGAATGTAGGATCGATAGCATCTACTGCAAAATGGGGCAACAAAATCAAGTGTAAATCGATTATATGGCCATTCGCTGCCTTACAGAATTGAAGATAGAGGCCCTCACCCTCTCTACGCCCACCCTTTAGGTTATGTCTCCTTACTGTGCTGGTAGTGTAATAGTGTACTAAGGACTAAGAGCTTCTCTTTGATAGCTAGATGTTGCCTACGGGAATCTGGATGATTGAAGCAGCGCCTTGCAGATGTCGATCAGTGCTTGTCACATGAGAAATTCTTTGATCAAATGAGTCTTTCGAAAGAGGACTTTTCTTTGACTATTTTTATACCTCCCATGGGAACTGTGCACAACCGATTCTTCCACCTCATCTGCACCTCAAAACAGGGCATTCTCGAGCAGCGGAAGGAATGCTTGCTGTCAGCTTTCAGTCCAATTGTTCACAGCAGACGATTCTCTCCATTGTAGAATTAGGTAAATGCCTGACTCTATTCCTTGAAGGAAGAGAGGGCCCCCAAACACAGCTGCACTAACGGACCGATCTTTCTTTAGTCCGGGTCGAGCTGGAAGGCCAGGTCGTCTATAGTCCCCAAAGCTTCGCAACCGATGCTCAAACGCGCTCTAGTGACCAGAAAAAAGTACTCTACTTGTCCCCTTTAGAGTAAAACTCATGTCGGTCTCTAGTATTTGTACTATGCGAGAGGGATTATTAAAGAACACTCCCATATATGGGAGTGTTCTTTTTCCTGTATGTGAGGAATTCCCCGGGGAGTTATTCTGTTTATGGAAATAAGAGGATACCTTCAGTGCACGAACTGCCTTTTATTTATTTGGGGCACCTAATCTTCCGTATTTGTATTTAATTAGTACAAGGATTGCTCTCTTCCTTCGGGAACTTTCCAAGAAGGGACCTCTCAAGAGAAGGAGTAGCCGCACATTTCCTTCAATAAATAGAAGTGCTTTTGGGCCCTAAGAGGCCGTATTAGTCTATGTCGAATAAGAGCTCTCCTCCGAGGCGAGGTAAATAGGACTAGCCAGAGTAGGAGCTCCACAACTGATTGTGTACAACAAAAGGTTGGTATTGAATATGTGTTTTGTTTATTGTTCAGAGTATCAACCTATCTTAGCCCCCAACCAATTTCTTACATAACCGATTCTTTCCTGAATAGGTTGCTAGTGTTCGGTCCTGATCCAAGATGAGGAACCAAACCAAGTCTTGAAAGTCTTCCTCAAGTGAGTACTGGTCCACCTATCCAGTATGTGAGGAAGTTTCTCCCATGGAGCTAGCTTTTGTATGTTACTAAGCCGGATCGCCCATACTGGGTTCTTTTTCCACGCTATGTGACTAGCCGACGATGATGGGACTAGTAGACGCAGCAGACTGAACTTGTCTCATGAAATGGTTCTTCTCGAAAATCCATTTATTGTAGGTTAGATTCAGACTGAGCAGACTCTAGCTCTTGCGTCTGCATGATCTGACTTCTATGACTTGTAGTATAAAATAGAAAAATACATTTATTTTGCTTCCCTTCCCTCCCGCCTGTGGGTCTCTAGTAGTTAGATCGAGTATCCGAGTCTGCGTACGCTAGTTAGTTGTCATTCTTCCTACGTGCCTTTGAGCAGCTAGTATTGAGCAGACGCAGACGATAAGACGAGCAGATGATAGCTTCTTCTGTTTCTTCTGTTTTATCTTCTTCCTCTCCTTTCGAGGAATTCTTCCCAGGTATTGAGTTTGTTCCCGGCAACCGGGCTCGGGCTAAGGTCTCGCTGGTTTAAATATCCTACGCTTCTTTCTCGTGAGCTACCCGCAAAGATAAGTAAAGAATAGGAGACTCCTCCTACGGCTTCCTTCTTCTGCAGCTATTTCCCCAAGGCGGGTGTTGGTTTGTTAGTCTATCCCTTGATCTTCCTTTCCTAACTGTAAGTGTAATAAGGTAGCTCTTGAAGGCAGGTTTCTTTCCTTCCCTCCATACTGGGCTAAGGGCTGCCCTTTCTATTAGCTGGATGTGCCCGTATCCTATCTTCTATTAGGCAGCTATCCTAGGAGCTAGTCTGAAGTAGGAAGCTCTGCATCGTCAATAGCAGCGTGAAGTGCCCCGATCTCTCTGCTGGACCTATCCGCTCTTTCCTTCTATTCCGAGTAGCAGACAATCTCATGCAAGATCAGACAATCCCTAGAAATGTCTGCTGTTACCTAACATTGTCTTCTAGCTTGCCTTCCTTCTCTAACTGGTAGTTGAATAAGGAATGATGCTTAACCTGCCCTCCATTCAAGACAGGAATGGGCTAAGGGCCTCCTCTTGAATATGAGCTCTACTATGAGCTAAACCAAGGCCGCTCTTCCTGCCTAACTGTAAGCGGAGTACCTTCCGTATGCTCTTCGCTCTTGAAGGCAGGATGCTCTTGTCCTATAGACCTTATTACCGAACTAAGCTGCCTACTATACTAATCTCTTTCCTAGGCTAGGTATCGAGAAGAGAGGATTCAGCCTCATACCTTAATGGGACTTGTAGCTCTCTAAGGCAGGCAGCTTTCTTCCCTCCATTCCCAAGTAATGGGATAGAGTCCGGCCTTTCCCTTTCATGGAGGTAAATAAATATCCTTACTATGCGATTCACTAGGGAGGTATACGGAACACAGACCCGCTAAAGAAAAGACACATGAACGGATATGTTTCTATCTTAACTCATCTATAGGGCAGGGCACGCTTCACAAAGATAGGAGATAGGAAAGGTTCACGCCTCACAAGAGAGAGATGCGAGTGCGCTAGTCGGTCTTACAGACAGGGGCGAAAACAAGAGAGGAAAATAGGCTTTGATCTGTTTTGCTTGAAAATCTTACAGCCTAACCACGACAAAAATGCGAGATGTCTTCAAAGGTTGGCTAAGATAGATGTGCCGCTTTTCTTTCTTGGCAGGTTCAATATCTATCCTTAGCTTTCATGGTCAGTAGTTGATCAGTCGCAGCTTGGTTGTCTATCTCTTGTCGGCTCTATCTATCTCGATCCGGCACCCGATCCGTTTATGCTTCAGCCGCTGCTTCAACTGGTTTCGGGTCAAATACCACTAGGGCAACTGACCGATCGGAGTCTTTATCTCCAACGAATGGTTCTTCTCCAGTATTTCCCACAGCTATCCCAGCTATTTGTGCTTGGACTCGGAAAGTCCGGTATGGATCCGAATCAAAACTCGCTATTCCACTTCAACAGGCACTTAATTTACTTTATATATATATATATATATATTTTCCATTGTTATTGGAATTAAGTCCAGTTGAACATCATGATTGATGAATTCTTCTCCCGTGGGTACTGGGAAAGGAGCCTAGCTGCCTCATTAGGGTTCACACATAATCGTTGGATGCTTGGGTACACCTACCTCCCTTAGCACTAATGCTGTCTAGGCCGATATGGGAGTTGCTACCTCATGCATACTCATAGAAAAAGCCCTCACGACTTTTCCACAGAAAAGTCCTCAGACTTTCTCAGAGGGCGGAGTCTGACCGCTAAATTTGCTCCTGGAGCAATTCCCGGTCGACGATGGATGGAATTCCACTGAGGTTCGAAATTACATAAATTTCCTAAAACGGGAGACGCGTTTGAGTTCGCCGAAAAAGACTGGAGGATCCTCAAAGATAGATAAGACGGTCTGGAGGGACTGCGTTAGATTCCACAAAATTTCCAAGACAGGAAAAGTGTGACGTTTCTTCTCGACTCTTTCTTATGTTAGAAGGTGCAAAATGAATAGGTGCCGGAGCTGCTACAATTGCTTTAGCGGGAGCTGCTGTTGGAATTGGAAACGTCTTTAGTTCTTTGATCCATTCCGTGGCGCGAAATCCATCATTGGCTAAACAATTATTTGGATATGCCATTTTGGGCTTTGCTCTCACCGAGGCTATTGCATTGTTTGCCCTAAAGATGGGCTTTTTATCTTATTCGTCTTTTAAATAAAAAGAAAATTCAGAGGTACTCTTCTCGGTGGAAGAAATTCCATCGTTGGAAGGAAGGCCCTGTTTCATCAATGGAGCAGGGAGGGGAGAGGTGAGGCGGGCCCTTCAATTTCAGTCCAGTTGGTCCCGGTGCCGGCCTCTTGTTCATGGAGTTGGCGGAGTGTGCTCTATGTCCGAGAATTTGCACAAAATGTTGTGCTTCAGTTTTTTAGGGAACGGTTCACATACAGCTATGTGGCTCGCCCTGTAGGTACTCTAAATTAGAAAGATTTTTGTGAAAGGTTTTGTGCCCAAATCGGTTAGCTCTTGTATTATCTTTTTGAAGACGGGTAACCTTACTCTTAGAATGTCCTTTCTCACCTGATTAGTATCACGTTTAGGACGAAGATATTGAAATGCTCATGTTGGTGATGAAATTGTATTGTGTGGACAGCAAGCCCAGATAGATGGTGATCTCTATATTCATTCTGCATGAGAAACTATTAGAGAGTCTCAGCTGAAGGTTGAATGGGCTGGATTGGTTTGATTTAGTAGCCATGTACCTAGTATGACTTTGATAGCTCTTCGGAAAGCACTGCTCACTCAAGATATCTTGGTCTCTTGTGGTATATCGATCTAGTTGCTACTTATGCAGGATGCACGTGGAAGACCATGATCAGTTATTCTTTTGGTGTTCCTACTCAAAGAAGGTGTGGAGATCTATCCTTGGCAGATGTCGGTATCGTAGGAGAGGACAGTTCACATGGGATAAAGAGATCAGGTGGGTCCGAGACAATTTATTTATAATCTGATGGGCCGAAGAAATTTGCTTTCTTTTGTGTAACAGTGTACCGCGGGTGAACGTCACTCTCATCTTTTATAAAATATATTCAATATAAGCCATGGGAAGAGATAAGCATATTTGATCACTAAGGATACCGGAAACAGATTCCTGAGTTGTTGGCGAGATGCAGTGGACGACGCTCCCAAGAGTAGAGAATTCCTAGACTCTTGGCAGATTTCAGTTCAATTGACTCTTCCATCTCCCACATGGTGTTCATGGCGTTCTCCGGCGTGAACACGCACGGTTGGTTCTCTTAGAAGTGATTTAGCTGGGTATGGATGCATATTAGACCATGCTGGGCATCCGAAAGTCGCGATTACAGCCAGGTTCCTTTCTCCATCCTTGTGCACGAGCTTGAGGCAATTCGAAGAGGAGGTTTTCAATCAATCCTGGACGGAATAAATGACTTCTGTCTGGGGTCTTGCTTTGGACGGTTCTTCGTAAATACGGTTCCTGTGCGGCAGGTTGTGATCGTCGGTCGAAGTCAAAGGGCCGAGAATAAGATTTCACATATCTATCTAGATAGTCCTTTATGTCAATCTCTTCGATACGTGACTGAATCGACTGATTGGCAGCGGAATTGACCACTCTGCAGTGCGGATAGCCTATTGGAATCACGTGGTAGTGGCATACCACCAATGGTTGGACCTTTGATCAGGTTGCTTGCGACGGTTGCTTGCAAGGCTGCAAGAAGGTGTGATAACGCGCCATCCAATAAAGATTGAGCGCTAGCCGTTGCTTGTTGGTAGCCGCTGAAGAGGGAGTCGCTTTTCTATAGAGATGGTAGTCTTGGCATTTAGAGAGAGGTAACGAGTCCAAGAACTATAACGTTAAACGGCGTTGCATATTCAGTCAGAAGAAAGAGTAGGTCTCGCTTTTTCTAGCAATGAATTCCAAAACGACAATGTAGAACAAGCCAAAAAAGGGATGCATAGAGACTTGAGTGACCCGTTCCACTAACTACTGTGCGCAAAAAGGCGAGGCAATATTGAACGATTAACGGAGGAAACTCATGGATCACGGCTTTCTCTGGCATGCGAAACTTTGGCTGGGTACGATAAGCCGTAGTACGAGAGGCATTTCTGGCTGTATTTTCCGACCGATCCTCGGGCCGATGCAGTCATGACTGCTTTCTCATCTCTCATCTATGGGCACCTCTGTTTTATTTTAGGGGCCCCATCCAGCTCTTCACCTTTTCACCGGGCTCCTGCTCACACATGCTTTTGGCTGGAAATGCTTTCCCGCCGTCTCTCGTGAGTCACCCCGTGCTTCTACGTGCATCTTTCTCGGATATATCCTCATGCTAAAAAGGAGATCATTGTGCAGATTTCCCCAGAGCATCTATTTTTGCTTTCTCTAAGCAGCTCAAAACGGGTGCTTCCTTCCGTTGACGCATTCCATTCTTTCGGCGGGAATACTCACCGGCATGCAAGCAAAAGCGCATTGAAGATGTTGGATCTCACTCTAGCGCGGGCAGCTCTGAACCGCGTGAAGAAGCGAAAACGAAAAGTAGGTCCCTCCTTTGAATTTGAAGCTGTTATATGAACAGATCAAATGGCCTATTTGTATGAGGTTTAGGGTTAGGTGGGTCAACAACAGTAAAGTAAACAGCTCATGGCATGCCGCCTACTCAAATGTAGCTTCGGCAGTACTTTTCAGCGAGCTTACGGCCGTTTACCTGGGGTTGAAGGTGTAATCCCTATGGGGTAAAGTACTGACTGGGCAATAAGCCGGGACTAGTTCGCACTTGCTTTCACGCGGTAAACTGGCATCCCCAGGTCTTTCGTCAGGGCTTCATGGAACCAAACAAGGGCTTTCCTGAGGCCCACCTATTGCTCCTGTTCGGCACCACTAACGGAAGGTCGCCAAAGCCTTACTATACAAAAACTCTGACTATGTTCACTGGAACTATACAAACACCCAGGTTCCAAACTACAGTCGTATTTCGAAATCTTCGACTGGGCCGGATGGACGTAATAGACGCGATTCGGAACAGAAGGCCGCCGAATCTGACATTCGAATGATTTGGAACAATCCGGATGAGTTTGATCAGATGACGTTAGTCCGGATCGTTCGGAGCAAGCAGTAAGTCTATCCTTCCTACAAGACTACCCTTATTGGAATTTGAGTCTGGTGACCTTGTGTATGAATCGAGGGAAGGGCGGCTACTCTACTATAAAGCAGCCGGCTAAGAGGAAGAGGAATAGGATCAGTCTTTTGTGAAAGTGCCCCACCCACAGGCATCTATCTATCCTATCTCAGGAGTCGCATCTCATCTCACTCAATAGGGAGCTACAAGAAGCGAGCAGAAAGAGAAAGCATCTAATAATGTTAATGTAGGGCAGTCCCTTTCCTAGATGTCAGGCGGGAATCCTCGTTGTGTACTACCTAGCCGACTCTCTTAGTGTATCACCGGAGTCTATCTAATGTCTCCTAATGCAGCTACGAAGGGCAATGCTTTTTGTGGAAACCGGGCACTGAAAGAGAGATTTCAATGGATACTTCAAAAGCACTAACTAAGGAGGAAGCGCCCCAAGCATGGTCTGAAATCATACCATTAGGCTTCCTTCCAGTGGTTGCTCTGCTTCCTTCCTCCTGCAATGAGGCAGATCGCTGAGGAAGCTATTTCCTAACCAGAAAACGAGAAAGGGAACCTAATGTTCCACCCATTGACTGGCAAAAGTAGTGAGAAAACCCCATTTCTTTAGCAAAGAATGAACAACATTGAGCTAGCACGTCAGACTTGCCTGTCTACTTGAGGGAAGGTGTGAATCCTGTCTTCTTTGAACAGCAATCGCGTAATCATTCTCGCCTGTTATTGTCGGGTTTGGCTAGCCCATTTCCTTTCAGTATAAACTAGAGTTGTTAGTTTGCTAGAACAGGGCTTTTTATTAGGAAACCTATGAAAAGTGAACCGGATATCCCAGAAGTTGGATTTGGAATTACTATACTACAACCTTTGCTCCTGACCTACCAAGCGCTAAGCGTACCTACATTAATCTACTTTCAGACATAGCTCCAGATGGTGTTCATTCTAGTTCTTTTGCAACTGATTATGAAACTCATTTCGCAGTATAGGAGGTGGGTTTAAAGACGGAAAGGAAGAAAAAGCTCAACGCGCACCAGAGACTGATGAGGCATAGGATGGATCCGCTTCAACCGGAATCGTTGCCCGACCAACTGTTCATTCCGTCTTTACCTCATTCGCTGGGGAGTTTCGAGCTCTGTCCCTATCTGAAGCACAGGAGACCCCGTTCCATCGGTTGATACTTAATAAGATAAATAGGTTCCTAGACAAAGTGCATCCGCCGAAGCAGCAAGACGAAGCATCGGGTCCTGGATAAGATGCAGTAGAGAACAGCACTGCAAAGAAGCGCGCAAGCAACTTCGATTCGCTTTCCATCGGATAGGCAAAGATTGATTTCAAGTATACCGCGATGAGAAAGCAATATAGGCCAGCCGGAAACGGAACAAATGCAGCTGCTGCTTCTGAGTTCGCATGACTTCGCTCTCGTTGTGCGTGGACTTCCTAATCGAACTAAGATGGATCGGGCTGTAGGCTCAGAGAAAGTTTGCTCGGGAAGGAATAACAACAAGCTTTCTTTTAAGGCTGAAGAATAAAGGAATTCTTTTCCATGGGCGGTGGAGGGAAGCTAAAGTAAGCGACTCAGAAAGGTCAGGTGGTTTTATATCTCAGACTGCGCATGGAGTCCAAGATTATGCTGTAAGGCATCGATTTCCTCTTGAATGGCCGGTTGCCGACACTTCTGGGATGCTGCTTCTGCAAAGGTCTCAGGTTCTTTGACAGATACGATAGAAGAAAGAAAACACGATGACCTCTGAAAAAGAATCATAAGAAACTCACCTCTGAATTGGAAATTTCAGACGAGAGGAGCGACGAACCTCAAGAGGTGAGCAGTGTTAATATATCTATCATTTATATATGATAGATATATATAATCCCAGATCCATCATTCATTCCCTCACTCACGTTTTCTTAAGGTATCAGAGCGGGTGCTCCTCTAGGGTTGTTTTCTAACCCCTGCTTAATTCTCCATCCTTGTTGCAAGGAACCTCAGGTCTCTCGAGCCTCCTCTATCATCATCCTCCTGCGGATCTTCGCTTTCTGCGGGGTCAGGGGCGGCAGCCGGCAATCTATAGTGTTCGTCGATTCAGTGCAGAGCGAGGAGTCCTTTCTTTTCTATGATCTGCGAAACCTCTACTATACAAGGGAACAGACCTGCGTTGACGTCAATCCATCCTTTGATCTTAACGTCAGACCCTCTCTGCCTCATGTCTCAACGTTAGAACAGATCTTGTCTAACGTCAGATCCATTTGCTTCATCCTTTTCTTTTCAATAGGCTATGAAGAATATCCCAAACCTGGTGACTATCAAACTAGACGGCACCCATTTCATTCTCTGGGAGCTCCAGCTTCCTCTGGTTCGCAGTCAACAACTGCTTGGCTTTATTGATGGAACCACTGCTGCTCCAGAAAAGTAGATAGAGTGCTCCGGCTTCGATTTCTCGTCAAAAGTAGGCCGATGGATCTGTCAAGGTTTCAAAGCCAAATCCTGCATATGAAGAGTGGCTCTGCAAAGATCAGCTGCTGGTCAGTTGGATAAACTCCACCTCCCTTTACATCTGCGCTCAAATCCTCAAGCCCAATAAATTCTGGCTCAGGTAATAGATCTGACTCATGCACATCAGATCTGGAATGCCCTTCATGATAACTTCGCTCAACAATCCCAAGCTCGAGAAATGCAGCTGCGATTGGCTTCTCTCCTACTTCCAGGATTCCTATGCCCTTGCTTTCACCTCCAAAATCGATTCTGAAATAGCTCCATCCGGAGTTGTGGATTTCAACAGATTTGAAGGCTCACAGTTATCCTTCAAATCAGATCTATTCGGCTTTCGCAGGTAGGCAGCTTTCCAGCCTATCTCTATATGTTCATTTTGATTCAACTCATGCTAATTTCGAATATCGGAAGATTCTCCACCGGATAATGATCCAATTTGAACTCTCAACAGCCCTTCCAAATTCCAGACGGATGCAAGCAGAAAATGATCAAACATCGCAAGAAGCTATTGTGGCTCCTGACATCACGGAAAAGACAAAGCAGGGAATAGCTTCAACGGCGAAATGAAAAGGGGAATCAAAGGTAAAGGTTAAGAAGTAGAGGCCTTGCATCTCTCCTCTCGCCCGGCTCATTCTCAATCACGATAGTGGCCTCTTAGAACTTTAGAGCTTTGAATGGGCGAGCTTTGCAAAGGGCTGTCTCGGACTTCATTAAATAAAAAAAGTATATATTATTTTGATCCAGGAAACAAAAGTCAAAGAAGACGTAATCCATCTGTCAAAATTTCTAAAGATGCTGGCAGCTGCTATGTTCCTTCGAAAAGTGCAGCTGGTGGCTCTTGGATTAATTTAAACAAATCAAAAAGATGGCTGTCCCAACTCTCACATTGGAACCTAGACCATCACTATAGAATACCACGTCCCTAGACTACAACTTGGAATGGATGGCTACATAAGTCTATGCTCCAGCATCAGTTTCTCACAAGCAAGACCTATAGAATGAGCTCAGATTCATCCATACTGTTTCCAACCTACCTTGGTGCATTAGTGGAAACTCAAATGAATGCCTTATGCAATCAAATATGAAAGGGGTTCTTACTGGCCGAAAATCAGAGAAGAGGTATTGAAGATTTCGCGGATCACGTTGCTGATTGTGATTTGGTTGACCTCCCACTCTATGGCGCTTCTTTCACTTGGTCTAACATGAGAAAAGGGAAGGAAATGGAAATCCGATGCAGACTGGATCTTTTCCTAATCTACTCGGATTGGGAAGACCATCTGCAGGACACTATTCAAAAGCGGGGACCACATTCGCTTCCGATCATGACCTCATTCTTCTTTTCTATTTCGAACAACTTCCCGCCACGGTACCGTTCTCTTTCGAACTGATGTGGTTATCCCTATCGAAATCTAGAACTAAAAGTTGTGGGGCAAAAGAATGCAACATTCTATTGACTTGATATAATATATTTCTATATTATTAGTACATCCTCAAAAGAGGAAAAGCCTAAGATTCCCTAACCTTAATAATCAAAGAAGGGCTAAAGTAATACCCTTAAGAGAAATGGAATTTCTATTGTGATTTTTAGTGAATTATACTGAAGAATCAAACAATCACTTCTACATGTTACCCTTCAAACTGGAGAATGGATATCGATCATTTCCTGTTTGCGAGTGAGAAGAAAAGGATGGCCTTCCCAATCCCTTCGTGAAGAGATCGGCAATTGATCTCCACTTCTAATGGTTGGTGTTCTGAGATGATTCCGGCAATCACCTTTTCCCCGAGAAAATGCCCTAAGTGAGTAAGGCGACTTCTACATGCTTTGTTCTCTCGTAGAAGACCTACTTGGAGGCTATGTGGATAGCATTCTGATTCTCACATAACATGTCCATGGGGTTCTGTGACCGAAATCCCAATTTCAGTCAGAAGAGATCCAACTCATACAAGTTCACTAGTTGTTGATGCCATTGCACAATACTCGGCTTCAGCATTGGATCTAGACCTTATTATTGCAAAAGAAAGGGCCTGCTTTTTGCTTTTCAAGGAAAACATTATCCTATGGTGGATTTTATTCTATCAGAGGGCATTAATACCTTCCTTCAGCTTTTTGAGGTAGGGCGGAGTCTCCACTACCACACTACTACTATACCACTAGCACTCCACGAGTGGATTAGTTGAGTGACTAGACTGAGATTCTCTTTGATATCAATCACTTTTCTAAAGAAAGTAGTCAAAATCATAAGAGAAGCAAGGTCCACAGAAGGTTGGGAAGTAGTACGGTTCGCCAGGATCAAACTCTGATTTTGAGTATGATCCTGGCTCAGAACGAACGCTAGCTATATGCTTAACACATGCAAGTCGAACGTTGTTTTCGGGGTCGAACCACTATCCTTTTGAAGCGGATAGTTCACAGTGCTCATTCTCTTTCGAAAGAATGAAAAAAATGACAATCCATTCTATTGTTATTCACAAATTACTGAGTACGAACGCACATCTAGGCCGTCGGGTAGCTGCTCACCATTTCAAAGTCTATATCTGTGGTTCCAGAAATGGAATTGCTATTCTCGATTCAGACAAAACACTGATTTGTTTACGAAACGCTTGTCATTTTATAGGATCTCCCATTCGTCAAAAAGGCCGTTCCTTCTTTGTAAATACCAATTCGTTATTCGATGAGATAATTGAACAAATGGCGACGAGAATCGGCTGTATCAATGATTCTCAATGGAGGATCGGGGTTTTTTTGACCAATTGTTCAAGTCCGAAAAAAATCCGTTCGAGAAACAAGAAGATCAATTTCGGGTCGAACCAACAACCAGATTGTGTAGTTATTATGGATGCAGATAGAAAGTCCTCGGTCATACTTGAAGCTGATCGATCACAAATACCTATTGCATCTTCAGTGGATTCGAATATCCCATTGGGATCCCATAAAAGAATCACTTATCCCATTCCAGCGAATGATCCTATACAGTTCGTATATCTATTTCGTAATTCGATTACGAAAACAGTTCTTCTTGAACGGGGAAGAATCGTTGCGATGAAGGAGCCCTCCGCGGGAGAAGAAACAACTCATCGATCAACCTTTTCCAAGAATAATTGGTTTTAGTCGAGTGGTCAAATACCGACGCTAGGGGACCTGTTTATGGATTGAACAAGAATTGTACGACTTCGGGCTGGGCTGGATGGAACAAGTGCGGGCCTAGCCCAATCTTCGTACACAGCAGCCAACGTCCCGGGCGGGGCGCTCTGACGATGCGGAGAGCAAACAAAGGCGAGTTTGCTATTATGGACTGGGGAGTTCCGGTTCAATGCTCTGTAGAGTCACTACGCTAGCACATAAGATTGACAAGAGAGAAACTCTCTTCCCAGGCATTGAGGGGAGGAAGGCTAGACTAGATGGAGGACAGGTGGAATATTTAGGCTCCACCACAGTAGCGAGTTTGGGATTCGGCTCAACTTGACACTCGAGTATGGTCTTGTCAGAGCCTCGAGAAAGGACATGGCGCCTCCCTGGGCGTACAGGAAATAGAGTACTTATTATAAGATAAAATATCATCTTGAAAAGAAAGGCAGATTTGCATAAGAGCTTGGACTCCGGAAAGTCAGATCCAGGATTCTCTTTCTGGATGAGATTGAGCCCACAAACCACAAACAATGGAGGCGCTTACTTATGATATGGATTCTTACGAATCTCGTCCCTATATTCTTTGCTTTATAGGCCGCCTATCTGGATTCGAAGATAGACTGAATTACCGCCCATGGATCCTGCGCGCTCGAGAATGGGGTTGTTTCCTGTTGACACTGAAAGGCGGCTCAGTTGAGTGGCAAACCGGCTGAGAGGGCCACGAAGCGCCTAACGACTTGAACTTGAGGATCACAACGAACTATATGGTGGATGCGCGTCGTGGGCTCTTTTACCTATAACTAGAAATTTCATAAGAGAAGAAAAGAATCTGACGCCTAAAATTCCCATGTCTTTCTTGGTTTTACCAACCAGCAATTTCTTACAAGTCTTTCTTCAGTTTGTTAGATAAGCGGAATTGCACCGTAATGACATCGTAAAATATGGATCATTCTAGTCACCTTTCCCTTTTTCTGTCTATAGGTATTTTTGTTGGCATCTGTAGCATTCTGGGCATTGGCCTTATTGGTGTTAACCTATTAAATGATGTAAATCAGGGGTAGAAGCCCTCCGTATAAGTACCTTGAAGGCGGGCATCGCTTCTCAATTGCGGGACTTTTATCTTATATATAAGAATGAGAATGGGGAGACCTACCACAGGAGCTCAATTTCTTGAATAAAATAGATGATCTACTGTTTGTTTTGAATACGACGATAATATTCACGCGTTATGCCAATTCAGTGAAGACCTGGCCCGGCAGGGCCTGGGGTGAGTACTTTATCGAAGCTCTGAAGCTAGCGGGGATGGGGACCATCCCCAGCCCACTGGAGCAATTTTCCATTCTCCCATTGATTCCGCCGACGGAGAGCTTCCAACAGCCTATGAGTGCACACTAGGCCCCAATTCGGAACAATGTGATGCTTCCTTCTTTAAAGGTCCCTTAGCCAATCAATCCTTTTCAACTATATCCTAATGCCCCAAGATCAGATCTCAAAGTCGACGTGAGACACTATTCCCATCAACTGGCAATGCGCATTGGCTCATTACCTTTGTTCACATCGGATTCTCTGCCATCTGATCTTTCTTCTTCAATTGAATTGCCCGCTACGCCCCTCTCGTACTTCGTACTTTTGCCTTTGCATAGTATACGGGGCTGTCACTGATTTATTTCCTATGAAATTTCTTATGTTGAGAGAAACGAAAAGGAAAGGGCTCTTAAAGAAAGAACAGTAATTCCACATGGCGAGCGAATGGTTACCTCCCGCCTCCGTCTCTCTGTACCCGAGTGATTTGATATGCACGAGACCGTGTGGTTAAGGGAGGGTGGATGTTACATTTCTTTGCCAAAAGTGTATGCCAAATGCTTATCTTCTTTCTGATTGTCTTTCTATGCTGACTCTCTTCAATGCCTATTCCTTTTTTATATGTAGGCGAAACTTACAAAGACTGTTTGTTCTTAGAGTGTCTTGCTTGTTTTTTGTTTCTATTTCTCCGCGTTTTATCATCGCATCATTGCTTGAAGAAAGCGCTGAAAGAGAGTGAGTGAACCACGGGGCGGAGCATGAACGTAGTAAGTCTTTCCCTTTCCACCTTTGCTCCTGAATTAGGTCCCGCTGAAGCTGCCCTCCTCTTCATTCGAGAGAGGGTTTTCTCTTCTCGCTCTAAGAGCAGTGAAGTTGAATTCGAGTGAAAAGCAGTTAGCTCAGGTAGCTTGAACTATAACTCTTCCTCCCACTAAAGGAAGAGGACTCACTTCAAGAGCGAGGTTTTCAATCCGGGTACAAACCCTGGAATCACTAAGTAGTAAACAAGCTGCCTCTGCCTATCTCCAAGCTAGTCAACTACCTCTGGCCGTTGCCTCAAGTTCTTCATCCGAGAGCGCATCCCTTTATCTTGAAGCTGTTAGTTTGAGAATATATCCTGGTAAGGCGTTTGTTGCTTCGGGTCCCAAACGTCCTTTTAAAGTCTTTTAGGTTAAAAGTGGAATTTAAGTATGTAACCACACTTCTTCCAGAACCTCCGTGCTTTGCACTAAGTGAGTAACCTTCCCGTTATTGGATTTAGCGGATGCAAAGTCTGAGTCAATAGCATCTTCGAATTACCCACCTCGGTTTGAAGCTCCCGTTGAGCTGTATAAGCATTGGAATTTCTTCTAAATAGAAAGCGTAAAGTGGTTCGCCTACTTACTTTGGGAAGTGAAATGCCAAGGCAGACCTCTATTTTGATTCTTCGGGATGAGCTGCCATAGGATACTAGTCTTTTGCTGGAGAAGCTAAAAGCTATGCATAAAGCTTTAGATGGGATGCCTTTACATCTCCTCCGCTAACGCTAAGTGTAGAAATGCCCGGCCATACAATGAATCTAGCTATCTGGAGCCTTCTTTCCTCGCCTTTGGCCGAACGGGGAAACCTTTGGTATTCAGAGGAGCTTTCAAGAGCATCTTTCTTTAGATTGCTAAACATATCCGAATATGAGTAGGCAGGTTTCGTTTGCTTTCTTTGGTTGGATGAATAATATCGAGGTATTTTATTATTGAACTAGGCGAAAGGAAGAGCTCAGCCAGTGCTTTCTCGAGCTAAGCCAGTAGATCGCTCTCTTTTCTTCTCTTCTGGATGAGTTCGCCGAGCTGAGTGTGTAATAAGTGAGTTAGAATATAGCCTAGTCTTACGATTTGGTACTAATTATATGTTATACTTACTTTAATGTCCGTATATTAAAGAGTTACTAATGCAAAAGCCAGATCGGGAATGCCAAGAGGGAAGGAGTCTCGTTGTAGCGCAGAAGGATAAAAGAATCGGTCCTATCACCGCGATGACCCACATCAGTAGAGACAACTCGAGGTCGTGACTGCTATTCCTCATCAACCGCAGAGCGGAATCCGTCTTTTCGGGAGCTTTCTCTGGCTCCGCCCTATCATTGGGACAAGAGAACTGGGCTAGCAGAGACCTAAATTCTCCAATTAAGTTACCTCCTGGATATTCGTTTTCAACAGAATGGCATAGAAGCTATCTAGAAAGCTCGTTCAGGGCTTTACCACGGGAGTCAAGACATTAAACTGAAAAAGGCCTTTGGCTGTCTCCGATTCCCTTTACGCTTCCGAAGGATGAGAGCTTTCTAGCTCCTTTTTGACCTGAGGAAAGGAGGTGTTTGATAGTGGTAGGTTACTCATTCGATCAATAGAAAGATGGATTCGATCAGAGACCAGCCAGGGCTTTAAATCTTTAGTTTAAGATTGTTATGAGTCAGACACAGAAAGTCCAAAACAATAGCTTAAAAGGCAATGGAATAGCAATACAATCAAATCCAGCTACCTAGGATCTGTTTGGCTTAGCCTCTTTCTTCACAGACAGCAGCAGAAGAGGGGTTCCGTGGCGCTAGTGGGTGCTCTAACACCAGGGTAGACCCCGCAACTGGTATTCCTCTAGCTATTTAGCCGAAATGCGGGTATACTATTCAGAAATTCGAAATAAAACTGAACTCGCTTTGATAGACGTAGATATTTCTAATCCGTTTTGGATTCATCACGAGGGTATTAGAAGGCCTCACTGGCATTCGAACAAGAGATGCAAACAGCGAACAACATGCTCCTGCCTGATACATTCTATCTTGAGAATAGTTGTGGGCACTAAAAGAACCAGCCAAAAGTACTAAAATTCCCCGGCTGCAGCCCTTTCCTACCAATTCTCTGCCAACTGGTCGATCTGCGCCCTTCCCTTTTAGGGTTCTCTTTCAGAATCAGTCACTTCAACAGCTACCCCCACCGAGGAGGGCTTGAACATAGTAGTTTCTTAGGTTCCTTTGTCCGAGAAGGCATATCTCGATCGGAGCCCATACTGTTTATTATTAGATGGAACTCCGCTTTAAGGGAGAGGGGAGCAAAGGATACTCTCTTTAGTCTCTTTATTCCTCTACCGTTCATAGCCATAGAAAATAAAACTAGGATCAGAAGTAAAGTCTCCTCCAGTGCTTGGTTCATCAACTAGTTTTATTCAAAGCAAGACATCCAAGGCTAGGAACCAGGGCACTCATCTTTATCAATGCAATGACTTAGGGTAGGGGCGGCTCAATCTTTTCAGCTAAAAGCAACCTTTTATCTTATGTGCGAAAGCACGCCACAAAAGCAAGAATAAAAAGGGCGGTAATCAACTCAAAGGCAAGAAAAGAAAGGAATGCTGCTATTTATGATTCTGAGGGATAGCTTTGTTAGCTAGGCCACCCGCCTGAGCAGGGTTTCCATCCGAACTAGTGCCTTAAGCAGGAAGGAAGTTTCATTTGATGGGAACAAATGTTCATCGTTACCGATCCTCTTGGCAAAATGGTGGTATCGTATAGGCTGCTTTTAGGAGTGATCTGCCCTCTTTCAACAAACTTGCTTGCTATCCCAGTGCGTCTATCCTTAGTTTTCGTGTCTAGCTTGCTTGCTCACTTCCAGAACTGATCTAACTAGAAAGAAAATCTCTAACTGGCCCTAGAAAAGTATTCCAATTACTGGCTTACAGGGCACTCTCCATGGCTAGAAGAGGGTTCCGGAAAGCCATTTGTTTCTTTCAGCACGCCTTACGACTGAGATTTCGCCGACCTAAATATCGTAAGTAAGCAAACTAGAAATCTTATCTACGATCACGGATCCACGACCATCCTTGCTTCAGGCATATCATTCAAAGACGGAAGCTTCTTTGCTTTCTATATATTTCTTTTCTTTCCTCCTCTCTCTTAAGAAAGGGCATTGTGTCAGAGAAGAAATTGGATTTAGATTCTGTACTAAGGTAGACTGAACACCAAAAAATCTATCCAAAGTATGAATGAGAGAAAGAGTACACTGAAGACTGACTATACCGCCCGAGCTCTACTGAATCCAATGGCTTGAAGGCTTCAAGAGTGAGGAAAGGTTCTTAGCCACCGGGGACCGGCTTTCGTTAAAGCACCTTTGGGCGATGGCCGATCTCTCACTTGACTTGAAGATAAAGAGCCACTGTGATTATATAATTCATTTTGAAAGAGAAAGAACAACTATTTAAGTAAACCTTAGCAAGTCCGTTCGATCAGAGCCTGGACCTATGCTTTGGTCAATAGTAAAGATGATGCCAAGAAAAGGAAGCGGTACATTACAACAGTAACCTGCTCGTTAACAAGGCAAGCCCTTCGATCGACAATCTTCATTGCCTCTTTCCGACCTTCGCTTTTGAACGAACTCTTTCTTCTCGAGCTTATGATCACTAGTTGGCCTCTCCATAGGTATAGCCAGCCAGAAAGCCGAGCCCGCAGGAACCAGGCTTTTGCCAATAAGTCGAGCCATAAAACCCATTTCAAAGTTATCCTGTTGGTCCATGGTCTGTTCCCGCCTCTGGTCCCCTGCCAAAGCAACCGCCTTTCCCCTATCCTTTAAAGCCGGTACCAAACCTACTCGTCTGCTTTCTTGTCCCTCTAATGCTAACTAGTTTTAGGCTTCATAACCACCACCGTCATCTCTG